TTCATAAAATGCATGATACATTCCTTCAATAATACTTTGCCGAATTTCTGCACCAGAAAATGCGTCAGAAGAGTCTGCTAAAATCGAATAGTCAAAAGATTCCCAACTATTTGGTCGAAATTCTTGAAGATGAATTTTAAAGATTTCTTCCCGTTCTTCTTTTTTTGGTAAATCTAAAAAAAAGATTTCATCGAATCTACCTTTTCGGATAATTTCTAAAGGAAGTAAATCAATATTATTAGCTGTAGCAATTACAAAAACTGGTTTCGTTTTTTCTGAAAGCCAACTTGTAAACGTAGCTAAGACTCGATTACTAGTTCCACTATCCCCTTTACTATCGGTATTACTAAAAGCTTTATCAATTTCATCAATCCATAAAATACAAGGAGAAATTGTTTCGGCTACATTAATCATTTGACGAAGACGTGATTCCGATTCCCCAACAATTCCTCCAAAAAGTTTACCAACATCTAGTTTTAGCAAAGGTAATTGCCAATCATTGGCAATTGCTTTTGCTGTTAATGATTTACCAGTTCCTTGAATGCCAATTAATAAAAGTCCACGTGGTGTTGGTAAACCATAATTTGAAGCTTGGATACTAAAAGCCGTTTTTCGTTTTTTTAGCCAATCTTTTAAATTAGCTAACCCTCCTAAATTATCAATTTTTTCGGTAACAGAAGAATATTCGAGTATTTCTGTTTGTCGGATAATTTGTTTTTTTTCACTCAATAAAACAGAAATACTTTTGTCATCCAGCGTTTTATAAGTGGCAATAATTTTTGATAGAACACGACGGATTCGTTCTAAGGATAAACCTTGACAAGCTCGAGTAAGGTTTTCGAATAATTGAGAATCAATTTTAATATTTAAAGACTTTACAAGCCGATTCAATTCTTGACTAATTTCTTCTTCTAAAGGGAGTTGGAATTGTACCACAGTTATTAAATCTTGCAATTCTTTCGGGATTGTTAAATCAGAACCAATAATAATAATTGTTTTTGGTTGTAATTTTAAGATTCGACTTATATTTCTTAATTTTCTTGAAATAGAAAGATCAGTTAAAAACCTATTAAAGTCTTTTAATAAAAATACAGCGGGTGTTTCTGCATTTAATCGCTCGACGAGTTCAAGAGCTTGCAATGGGTTTCGTCTTGCAAATCCTTCATTGTTTGGATTATTGGTGTAACCATCCACAAAATCCCAACTGTAAATGCTGCGATTTAAATTTGTTTTTACATTTTTTCTAATTACATATTCAACACGATCTTCTTCAACGGTATTAATATAGATTATGGGATAGCGAGCTTTTAAAAAAAGGGCTAATTCATCATTAAATTTCATAAAACACTTACTCAAAAAGTCATTTTGTTAAATTAGTATTATATAAATTTTAAGTAAAAAATTATTGATTATTAGAGCAATTAAAAATAACTAACTCTAATAATTAAAAGTTTAGCGACGAATTGCTAAATTTTTACGCCCTTTTTTACGTCGTGTTCTAATAGTTTTACGACCTTGTGGAGTTGACATTCGTGCTCGAAATCCTGATATTTTTAAAATCGAATAACGACTTTTATTGGAAAGTGTATGTTTTGTCATAATAATTGATTTAAGGTTAATTTTATAGGATTGATGATCTTAATAAATCATAAATTACTAGATGTCTTAATAGTTCTTCACGAGTTTCGAACATATAAAAAGCATCTTGTTTATATTCGTATAATGGGTTTCTTTGACCGTACCCTCGCCATCCAACAGCTTCTCTTAACAGTGTCATTTTTTGTAAATGTTCACGCCAAATTCTATCTGTATTGATTAAAATTACACTTCGTTCTAAATTAGTTATAATTCCAGCACCATAAACGGAGAATTCTGCGATTTTTGATTGATAGGTTAACCAAAACTCATTGAATAAATAAAGTTGTAGTTCAGATAAATCAAAATCATTTATAAATGAATCTGAATTCTTAATTTGATTTATAATCAAATTTCGTCCAAACAAATTTTCGATTAATGAAATCGTCTCTTGATTACAATTTTTAGTTTCTTTTAATTCCAGTAAAAGGTCAGTAATAATTTGTTCACCATAGGCGAATATATTCCGTTGAACTGAAACACTTTCCAAAATTTTTCTTCTTTCATGATAAACGATATTTCGTTGTTTATTTAAAACATCGTCATAATCAAATAAATTTTTTCGTTGTTGGTAGGCTCTTTCTTCCACCCGTTCTTGAGCCGAATCTAAACTTTTTGTTATAAATTTAGATTCTAATGGTGAATCATCAGGAACTTGCGTTTGCATGAAATTTTGAATTTTGGGTCCGCCAAAAAGACGTAATAAATTATCATCTAAACTTAAAAAGAATCTGGATGTACCTGGATCCCCCTGACGACCGCATCGACCACGTAATTGATTATCGACTCTCCGAGAATCATTCCGTTCCGTTCCGACAATATACAATCCGCCTAAATTTTTAACAATTTTATTTTCTTGTTCTTGCAACTTTTTATAATGGAAAATTAATTCGTTAACTAAAAAGCGAATCGAGCACTGATACGAAGTAACTGGAATTGAAATCCGGTCATTTTCTCTTAAAATTCTTAAAATATCCAGATCTGATAACTCTAAAAATTTATCGTCATTTAATAACGACAGTAACACACTTAAAAATTTATGAGAACTTCCAGAAAACTGAAGTAGTAATGAAGATTGTAAAATACTGGTTTTTTTCGATAATTTATAGTTTTTTACAAGCGTTAAAATATCATATAAGTTTTTTTGAATTTGAAAATTGATATTTCCACCTAAGATAATATCAGTTCCTCGTCCAGCCATATTTGTAGCAATAGTAATACTACCTTTCTTGCCAGCTTGTGCAACAATTTCAGATTCTCGTCTTACATTCTCAGGTTTTGCATTTAAAATCTGATAAGATAATTTATACTCATTTAATAATTGAGCTAGCATTTCCGATTTTTCAACCGTTGTTGTCCCAATTAAAATTGGTTGACCGGTTGAAGATATTTTATTGCATGCTTGAGCAATCGCATTCCATTTCGAAAATTGATCTTTATAAATTAAATCAGGGAAATCTTTTCTCTGAGTCGGGCGAGCGGTTGGTATTTCTTCTACCGACAAATTGTAAATTTTTTCAAATTCAATTTCTGCTGTTTTACCAGTTCCCGTCATACCTGATAATTTAGGGTAAAGACGGAAAAAGTTTTGGTAAGTAATAGCGGCTATTGTTTCTGTTTTTTGACGAATTTGTAGTTTTTCTTTAGCTTCAATAGCTTGATGTAAACCATCACCCCATCGACGATCTGGCATAATTCGACCCGTGAATTCATCAACAATAATAATTCGATTATTTTGAACAATATAATGAACATTATTGAAATATAACGCATTTGCTTTTAACGCATTTATAATATAAGGTATCCAAGGATCTCGAGGATCATATAAATCTTGAATGCTTAAAATTTTTTCAATTTGTTTACTACCCTCTTCAGTTAAGATAACATTCTTATTTTTTTCATCGATTTTGTAATGAGTATTAAGCTCTAAATAATCAGTAATCTCTGATGCTACAATATATTTTTCGATTGGAGTTTGAATATTATCAGAAAGAATTAGGGGTGTTTGAGCTTCATCAATTAAAATAGAATCAACTTCATCAATAATACAATAATTAAAAGGCCTTAGTACAACATCACTTAAGTTTAAAGCAATATTATCGCGAAGAAAATCAAATGCCACTTCATAATTTGTTACATAAGTTATATCGGCTCTATAATTCTCTCTTCTTTCCGAAGCTACCATATCGGTTTGAATTAAACCAGTATTTAACCCTAAGAACCGATAAATTTGACCCATTGAAACTTGATCTCGGTTCGCTAAATAATCATTTACGGTTACAATATGAACACCCTTTTTTGTTAAAGCATTTAAAGAAGCTGGTAGAGTTGCAACAAGAGTTTTCCCTTCTCCTGTTTTCATTTCAGCAATTTTTTTATCGTTTAACACCAGTCCACCAAGAAGTTGAACGTCAAAGTGTCTTAAACCCAATGTTCTTAAACTGGCTTCGCGAGTTAAGGCAAAGGATTCTGTAAGTACTGCATCTAAATTTTGAGTTGCATCATATTTTTTTTTTAATTTGAAGCTTTGAGCCCTTAATTCACTGTCCGTTAATGATTTTAAGTCGTCTTCTAAGAGATTAATTTTATTGATTAAACTTTGATATTTATTTACAAGTGAATTTTTAGTAAATGGGTTTTTTAGCATTTTAAGAATTTTTTTAAACGATAATATTTACACGTTTATGCTTTTTATCTTTATAGTCAAATTTAATAGTTCCGTCTTTTAATGCAAATAAAGTAAAATCTTTCCCACATCCGACATTATTACCAGGTTTAAATTTCATACCTCGTTGACGAATTAAAATGTTGCCAGCTCGTACTGTTTCACCACCAAATCTTTTTACTCCTAATCTTTTTGCATTTGAATCTCTACCATTTTTAGTACTACCTGCACCTTTTTTATGTGCCATAATCTTGAACTCCTATTTTTCAATTTAATTAACAGTAATATCTTCGATTAAAACTCGAGTTAACTCTTGTCTATGACCTTGTTTTTTTCTAGTTTTTTTCTTTGGTCGCATTTTGTAAACAATCGTTTTTTTACCACGTAAATGTTCTAAAATTTTACCTTTAATTTTAACCGTTTCTAAATAAGGTTTTCCAATTAAAACATCACCGTCATTATTCAACAATAAAACACGATTCAAAGTAATTTGTTTTCCTAATTCAGTTGGAATTCGGTTAAAATCGTAGTATTTTCCAGTTTCAATCCAAAATTGCCTGCCACTGATTTCGACAATTGCGTATTTCATAATTTAAATTAATTTATTTTTATTTAAGCTTATCATACTAAATTTTTTTTTAAATCGTCAACTTTTTTCGAATTATCTTTTAATTTTCTATGTTACTTTTTAATCGCGATAATTCATTATAAAAAAAGCCAAAAGCTTTTGATTTATAGCACTCAGGACTACTAATGATACATAGTGTACGAGTAATTCGAATATTTTCAATTCGAAGAATTTCAATGGTTTTAAGTTCAATTTCTTTTTCAATCGCCGACGAAGATACAAATGCAGCTCCAAGTCCTAAACTTACGGCAGTTTTAATACCTTCAATTGAGTTAAGTTGCATTACAATTTTTAATTGTTTGGTTTCAATTTGATTTTGAATTAATATATTGTCAATAAACTTTCGAATTGTTGAATTTGAATTTAAAGTTATAAAATTTAAATGATAAAGATCTTCTTTGGTAATTTGTTTTTTAACCGCAAACGGATGCGATCGAGAAATTATTAGGCTAAATTCATCTTCAACAAAGTTTTCAACGATTAGATTCTTTTTTAAATCATTTGGAATTTCTCCTCCAACGACTGCAAGATCAATTTCTCGATTAATGACATTTTTTGATATAATTCTTGTCGAATTTACTTGAACTTTTAAATTTATTTGAGGATAGTTTTGAGCAAATAATGCCAATACACGAGGAAGTAGATAAATTCCAATAGTTTGGCTTGCTCCAACAGTTAAGTTGCCACGTTCTCCATTTTTCAAATCAATCAACGCTCGACAGCTTTCTTCACATAAAGCTAAAATTCTTTCTGAATATTGAAGGAAAACTTTTCCATTTTCAGTTAGAGAAATTTTATTACTTTCTCTATTAATAAGTAACATATCGAGATTTTTTTCTAATGCTTTAATTTGTTTACTTAATGATGGTTGTGAAAGGTATAAAAGTTCTGCGGCTTTCGTAAAGTTTTTTTCTGTAGCAACTGCCTTTAAAATTCGTAGTTGTTGAAGGGTAAAAGGAAGCATAAGTCAATTTTATCTCAATTTAATGGTTGATTAGTCAATAATTAAAAATCTTTAAAATTACGGATGGAGAGACTCGAACTCTCAAAACAAAAGTTACTAGGACCTAAATCTAGCGCGTCTACCAATTTCGCCACATCCGTTAAATTTTTTTGGTATCAAAAAGTCTTTTTTTAATCATTTTTATTAATATATTGTTGGTACTAATAAAAAGAACGAGAAAAACCGTTTTCGTTAGTTCTCGGCTTTTCTCGATTTGATTAAAAGTTCAACAATTTTAGTCTATTTTTGATTTTTCAATTAATTTTCAAAGAAAAGTTTTCGAATCGACGAAAACTTTATCTACTTCTTTTATACCAGGAGTTAAACTTATGGGATTATCGCTGGTTAGAGTCAAATTTAATCGAAAATAGAATCTATCGTATTTATATTAACAAAATTTAGATAGTTAGGTTGAAAAATAGATTTTTGTCTTATTTTGGGGATTTATTCAGAAAAATTAGTTTCGAATACTCTCTTATTCTTCTTCTTCAACATAGATGCTATATACAAAACTTGTTGTTTTTCCTTTTAACATAGATTTTGCTAGAGACAATGATTTTTGAGCGGCTTTGTGTCCTTTTCTCTTCCAATTTGCTTTTCTAGCATTTTTCTTTGACTTTGAAGTTCGTTTTTTAGGTACTGCCATTACTTAGTATAATATTTTTGAATTGTTGTATCTAAATAATAGACTAGATTCTCTGAAAAGTCAAATCTGACTGACAGTTTTCTACTTTCAAACGAAAGTAGGAAAATTAACGTCGTAAACGTTGAATTTGTTGAATAGCTAAACGACCTATATTAAATAAAGCCCATGATGCTGCCACTAATAAGGGCGCAGCAATTACTATTAAACGAGTATCCATAAGTGATAATCCTTTTGAAATATTTAAATTAACTACACTATATATTATAGTATATATTATAATCTAGAATCCAAAGAAAATTTTAAATCCGCTAAGAACACTAGACTAATAATCAGTAATATTATTAATTATTAAAATATCTGTTTTTTAACCAATAAAGATGAATTTGGAGTTACTGTTTAACAGTAAATTTGACCGCTTCCTTAAGCCCTTGACCTGCAGCGACTGTACAGCCCCAAAATGTACCATATTTTTTGCAATAAAATCGAACTGACCGACATCCCACAGTCACAGAACCAGTTATAACAGTTAAGGATTTAGTGCTGGGAATATTTCCTACTACTAAACCAACTGCACTTGAGACGCTCGCTATAACATCTAAACTACCACAAACATAATCATTACAGCCAAAGTCTTCAAGAGCATGGCTTGTTCCGATTACAACGTCAGCTCCAGATATGCCTGTTTTAACGATCTTACCAACTTTTTCCGCTCCTTCCACACCTCCCCAGACAGTTGCATTGACACCACGAAGAATATCATAAGTAGTACGCGCGATTTTAGATCCAAACATAATTTTATTTTTATTATCCCCTATTTTTAGCTACTTAACAAGGAATATTAAAAATATTTTTCCGCAATGGGTTTGTAGTAAGGCGTTTAAAGAAAGGTTCAGAGATGTTTTAATGGGCGCTTGCCTTAACACAATAGGATTCATTTTTCATGTTTTTAATCTTAAATATAATTTGGTTCTTCGTATGCTTTCGTATTTAATGTTGTATCCTTTGAATTGAAATAAACTGTATTTTTCTGTACTTTGATAATATTTCTTCAAAGAGATTTTGCCTTCTTGATTAAGTTGAAAACCTCTTTCAATAATTTCTATCTTATCCTGCTCATAAATATTCCCTAAGGTAACAAAATTCAGCCCATTTGGATCTTTATCTTGGGTTGATGGTAGATTATATTGCTGACTCTGAAAAAAATCGTTTACGGGCATCTTAGGAGCTTCTGAAAGAATATCTACTTCCACCGCCCTTTGATATTCTTTAATATCTTGCAAAGATGTATTTGAGAGGTCCGATGTGTTAGACTGCTTCTTTAATAATGAATCACTCTGAAGAAAATAGCTTATTTCAATACAAAGGATACTCCATCAAACATGAAAGCATCCGACGCAGTAGGCTCTATAGTACTTTCAAAACTTAAAATAATAATAATTTACTCATCAATCTTCACCCAAAACCTTTTGAAGGTTAGAAAATACATAAAGAGCAACAAAAGCAACTCATAACTGTGGATCAAAACAGAACAATAACACCTTCTAACTTTAAAACAGAATAGATTATTCTTCTGGAATCTTAAATAATGCCATTGTCTATCATTTGATCAATGATATTCCCTGCATCGTAATCCTTGTCTTGTTGTTGATTCCATTTTTTAACCATATCCCTAAAATAAACCGTTTTTCCAGCTTTTTTTTTCCTTCTCATAAATCGTCGATCAGAAAATCTATTCTTTAATCCTGAAACTTTAGCAACATCCACTAAATTTTTCTCAGTTATTTCATACTCGGTGTCCAGTGTATTAAACCTGACCGGTTTAACGCTTTTTTCAATTACAGGTGGTAAGGGCTCCTTATTCGCATCGAATACTATTGCATCACGTCGTGTCGCAATACGCGGAACAAAATCCCCAGTCAATTTACTAACTTCTTTCACACGCGGTTCTAATATTTTTATCTGGTTAATATGAAGAACTGTAAGTAAGCCATAGACAACTGCCTGTTCTAGTGTTAGAATACCGCCAACCCCTGCCATAATACTGACTGAAACGACTGCCCATTGAGAGGCCCTTTTCAGAAATGAGTAAAAGGCGTCAATCTGAATTCTTTCCAGAAATACGACTGGAAAATCTACAAGTCCTTCTTTATCCACTAAATAGCATAAGGCTTCCTTTGTGATGTAAATAATCCCCTTAATTGCTAACTTACGGTATTTATCATTTACAAATCTTAATATTCTTTCATTATCCACATAGCTTGGTTCCGAAATATCGATACAATCATCAATGCCTGGCACAACTACAATATCGCTTCCACCACGAATCAATAATATTCTTAGTAATATTATCGGAGCTAGTGATGAACCAGCTATTTTTAAAATTCGATATGATTTTTCAAGTTCTTTAATCTTACGCTCTTGTTCTAACTTTTTTTTTCGATTGATTCGTATCTTTTTTATTTTAACAGAACCATAAATTGTAAGAGGAATAAAAAACATGGCACAAACGAAATCATAATCTAAGATCCATAACCTCGTATCTGTTATTCGAATCAAAATTTTATTCATAAAGTAACCTGGTAATTTTATAGTTACGTCTATTTTATATAATTTCCAAGATTAATTCAAGATTAATTTCAGAATTCTTTTCCATTGAGCAAAAACTTTGGCATTGAACTATCTTCCCAGGAGGTCCCCCTCCAAGTATTGTCGTCGATTTATAACGTTTCACAACTGAGTTCGAGATGGATCAGTGTGGTTCCGCTTAGTACACTAAAAACACCAAAGCAAAAAAGTACTTTCGAAGAAAGTACTTATTCGTAGATTAAAAAAATTCAAGTCTTCGGTCTGTTAGTACATCTCAGCTCACCTATTACTAGATTTACACTTAATGCCTATCAAACGGTTAGTCTTACCGTGACCTTATTCACTTACGTGATGAGAATACTTATCTTGAGGTGGGCTTCCCACTTAGATGCTTTCAGCGGTTATCCACTCCATACATAGCTACCCAGCGTTTACCGTTGGCACGATAACTGGTACACCAGAGGTATGTCCTTCTCGGTCCTCTCGTACTAGAGAAGGCTCCTCTCAATATTCTAACGCCTACACCGGATATGGACCGAACTGTCTCACGACGTTCTGAACCCAGCTCGCGTACCGCTTTCATGGGCGAACAGCCCAACCCTTGGGACGTACTACCGCCCCAGGATGCGATGAGCCGACATCGAGGTGCCAAACCTCCCCGTCGATGTGAACTCTTGGGGGAGATCAGCCTGTTATCCCTAGAGTAACTTTTATCCGTTGAGTGACGGCCTTTCCACTCAGCACCGTCAGATCACTAAGACCGACTTTCGTCCCTGCTCGACTTGTAGGTCTCACAGTCAAGCTTCCTTATGCCTTTACACTCTAGATACGATTTCTACCCGTTCAGAGGAAACCTTTGTGCGCCTCCGTTACCGTTTGGGAGGCGACCGCCCCAGTCAAACTGCCCGCCTGAAACTGTTCTTTGACCAGATAATGATCCAAAGTTAGAAATCTAACATTACAAGAGTGGTATCTCACTGATGGCTCCAATAATCCCGCAAGACTATTTTCAACGCCTCCCACCTATACTGCGCAAATAAAGTCCAATTTCAATTTCAAGTTACAGTAAAGCTTCATAGGGTCTTTCTGTCCAGGTGCAGGTAGTCCGCATCTTCACAGACAAGTCTATTTCACCGAGCCCCTCTCCGAGACAGTATCCAAATCATTACGCCTTTCGTGCGGGTCGGAACTTACCCGACAAGGAATTTCGCTACCTTAGGACCGTTATAGTTACGGCCGCCGTTCACCAGGGCTTCAGTTATCAGCTTCGCGAATGCTAACCAACTTCTTTAACCTTCTGGCACTGGGCAGGCGTCAGCCCCCATACATCGTCTTACGACTTAGCGGAGACCTGTGTTTTTGGTAAACAGTTGCTTGGATCTTGTTATTGCAACCTTATAAAATAAGGCACTCCTTCTCCCGAAGTTACGGAGTCATTTTGCCGAGTTCCTTAGAGAGAGTTATCTCGCGCCCCTTAGTATACTCTACCTACCCACCTGTGTCGGTTATGGTACAGGCATTATTTGTTTATGACAGTGCAAGCTTTTCTTGGAAGTATGACATAGACTGCTTCGACGCCGTAGCATCTCGTATTCACGCCTCAACTCAAAACGTTTTCGCCGTTTCTCATCATCTCGAACGTTTAAACCGGTAACCAATATCCGGCCAGCTTAGCCTTCTCCGTCCCTCGATATCAACAAATAATGGTACGGGAATATTAACCCGTTGTCCATCGACTACGCTTTTCAGCCTCGCCTTAGGTCCTGACTTACCCTCCGCGGACGAACCTTCCGGAGGAAACCTTGGGTTTTCGGGGTATAGGATTCTCACCTATATTTTCGTTACTCAAGCCGACATTCTCACTTCTGCTTCGTCCATACCCGCTCTCGCTAGTACTTCAACCTACAACAGAACGCTCCCCTACCGATATATTTCATATATCGCACAGTTTCGGCAAATTACTTAGTCCCATACATTTTCGGCGCAGGTTTACTCGATCAGTGAGCTATTACGCACTCTTTAAAGGATTGCTGCTTCTAAGCAAACCTCCTGATTGTTTCTGCACTCCCACCTCCTTTACCACTTAGCAATTATTTAGGGGCCTTAACTGGTGCTCTGGGCTGTTTCCCTCTTGACAATGGAGCTTATCCCCCACAGTCTCACTGATGAACTGTACACTTAGTATTCTTAGTTTGCAACGATTTGGTACCGAATTACCAGCCCGCATACGTAACAGTGCTTTACCCCTAAGCTATAACATTCACCGCTGCGCCAAAACGCATTTCGGGGAGAACCAGCTAGCTCCGAATTCGATTGGCATTTCACCCCTAACCACAGTTCATCCGCTGATTTTTCAACATCAGTCGGTTCGGTCCTCCACTTAGTATTACCTAAGCTTCAACCTGACCATGGTTAGATCATCCGGGTTCGGGTCTATAACCAGTGACAAACGCCCTATTCAGGCTCGCTTTCACTATGGCTTCGGCATTCTCTGCCTTAACCTGCCACTACCTATAAGTCGCCGGCTCATTCTTCAACAGGCACGCAGTCAGACGATTTAGTCGTCCTCCTACTGGTTGTAAGTTTATGGTTTCATGTTCTTTTCACTCCCCTCCCGGGGTTCTTTTCACCTTTCCCTCACGGTACTATTTCGCTATCGGTCATTCAGGAATATTTAGCCTTACGAGGTGGTCCTCGCTGATTCACACGGAATTTCACGTGCTCCATGCTACTTGGGATACAATTTGATTGTTTCAATTTTCGACTACGAGACTATCACTCTCTTTGGTTTAGTATTCCAACTATATTCGTCTAATTGTCACATTTAATCATGGATAATTGTCCCGCTACCCTTATTACTAAGTTTAGGCTGTTCCCGTTTCGCTCGCCGCTACTAAGGGAATCGTTTTTACTTTCTTTTCCTCTAGGTACTAAGATGTTTCAGTTCCCTAGGTTCGCTCTTTCTTATTTATGAATTCAATAAGTAGTATTTAGAGTTTCCTCATTCGGAGACCTCCGGATCATAGCTTGTTTCCAGCTCCCCGAAGCATTTCGTTGGTAACCACGTCCTTCATCGCTTCTGAATGCCAAGGTATCCCCCATAAACTCTTAATTCCTTGAATTTAAGACTTCTTTAATCTTAGTCTTGGTTTGAAAAATCATTGATTTTCATGTGGAGGTAAGCGGATTCGAACCGCTGACAACCGCCGTGCAAAGGCGGTGCTCTACCAACTGAGCTATACCCCCGTTGGGCCATTCTGGATTTGAACCAGAGACCTCACCCTTATCAGGGGTGCGCTCTAACCAACTGAGCTAATAGCCCTTACATTTGAAATGTTTTTTCTTTCGAATAAGAAAAAACATCTATCGACCATAATTTTTAAAATTTTCCATTTTAAAAGGAGGTGATCCAACCGCACCTTCCAGTACGGTTACCTTGTTACGACTTCACCCCAGTCACTAATTCTACCTTAGGCGTCCTCCTCCAAAAGGTTAGAGTAACGACTTCGGGCATAACCAGCTTCCATGGTGTGACGGGCGGTGTGTACAAGGCCCGGGAACGAATTCACCGCTGTGTAGCTGACCAGCGATTACTAGCGATTCCAACTTCATGCAGGCGAGTTGCAGCCTACAATCCGAACTTAGAACGAGTTTATAGATTAGCTAATCTTCGCAGAGTTGCATCTCATTGTCTCGCCCATTGTAGCACGTGTGTAGCCCAGGGTGTAAGGGGCATGCTGACTTGACGTCATCCCCGCCTTCCTCCGGTTTATAACCGGCAGTCTTTTTAGAGTTCCATAAGGCAACTAAAAATGAGGGTTGCGCTCGTTGCGGGACTTAACCCAACATCTCACGACACGAGCTGACGACAGCCATGCACCACCTGTGTATACGTTCCAAACGGCACTTTCTTCTTTCAAAGAAATTCGTATCATGTCAAACCCTGGTAAGGTTCTTCGCGTTGCATCGAATTAAACCACATGCTCCACCGCTTGTGCGGGCCCCCGTCAATTCCTTTGAGTTTCACTCTTGCGAGCATACTTCCCAGGCGGGATACTTAACGCGTTAGCTTTGATACTGCACAGGTCGATCTGTTCAACATCTAGTATCCATTGTTTACAGCTAGGACTACTGGGGTATCTAATCCCATTTGCTACCCTAGCTTTCGTCTCTCAGTGTTAGTAATAGCCCAGTAAAGTGCCTTCGCCATCGGTGTTCTTTCCAATCTCTACGCATTTCACCGCTCCACTGGAAATTCCCTTTACCCCTACTATACTCTAGTCTAATAGTTTCGACTGCGGTTTTGAAGTTGAGCTTCAAGATTTAACAGTTGACTTATTAAACCACCTACAGACGCTTTACGCCCAGTGATTCCGGATAACACTTGCATCCTCCGTCTTACCGCGGCTGCTGGCACGGAGTTAGCCGATGCTTATTCTTCAGGTAACGTCATTTTTTTCCTCCCTGAAAAAAGAGGTTTACAACCCATAGGCCGTCATCCCTCACGCGGTATTGCTCCGTCAGGCTTTCGCCCATTGCGGAAAATTCCCCACTGCTGCCTCCCGTAGGAGTCTGGACCGTGTCTCAGTTCCAGTGTGTCTGATCGTCCTCTCAAACCAGATACTGATCGTCGCCTTGGTAAGCCATTACCTTACCAACAAGCTAATCAGCCGCAAGCTTCTCTTTAGGCGGAAATCCATTTCACTCGAAAGCATATGGGGTATTAGCAACCGTTTCCAGTTGTTATCCCCCTCCTAAAGGCAAATTCTTACGTGTTACTCACCCGTCCGCCACTTGAGTTAAAAACTCTCGTACGACTTGCATGTGTAAAGCATACCGCCAGCGTTCATCCTGAGCCAGGATCAAACTCTCTTAAAATTTCCTTGAATTTTTTCTAACTTATTTGTAAAAGCATTTCTATAAAGTTGAATTATAGATTACTAGGGAAACCGAAGAAGAAATAATTATGTTCCTACAAAACCTTAAAACTTCAAAAAATATTTTTTATTAAATAATAAAGAAAGACTCTATCTTTCTTTATTATTGATAAAAACACCAAAACGATCGCTTTTGATTGCTGTTTTCTTTGTAACCTACTCGATCTAGTATTTCAGACTAAGATCAATAACGAAAACTGCTTAAAAAATGAATCAATTCAAGAAATGGTTGAAGATACTCATTTTGACTTAAACTATTTGTTGAGAAAAGTTCCGTTGGAATCGAAGAATCGATCAAACTTTCTGGAATTGCAAAACTAGTCGAAATTAAAGGTAACGTTTTTTGGATAATGTTATCAGGTAAAAATTGAATATCTAAGTCTTTGTAGGCTTTTTGCATATAGTTTAAAATATCGGGTCTTTCTTTGTACCAAAATTCTCTTATTTCGTTTGGAACAGGATAACGATACCATAAAATAGGTAAATAATGGAATACGAGAACATCTTTCATCTGTTCATTTATTAATAATTTGGTTTCCTCTCCTTCACTCGGTAAAAAAGGCATCGTAAACACTAGGTGATTTAAACTATCTGCTATGACTCCAAGAATTCCTAAAAATACACTTCCAGTAATATTAACACCTAGGATTGCTGGTACAATACCTTGCAAAACATCTTCTGTCCAATCAACGGCAGCTGCTAGATAACACCAAGGAAAAGTATACGGATTTATATAGATAAACCACGATAAGGCAATTCTAAGAATTACAATTTGAGAATAAACCATAAGGCCTACAAATAAAACTTCACGGATCGTTTCTAAGACTGTGATGTCCAAACAAATATGTAATCTTACCTGAATAAACTCGGAAAGCCAATCTGGCAAGAAATAAATATTTCGATAATTTTCGATATAAAAATTATAGAATCCTTCTTCTTTACTTTCGTAAATATATCTAGGGACCGCTTCCACTTTTGGTGATGGACCAAAGATCATTTCAAACCAGGTTTCTGGTCGTTGAATTGGAGGCCAAAATGTTTTATGACGTGGAAGACTGTCAAGAAACTTTGAGCGAGAATACAAATCATTAGGAATATCATAGATCGTAGGCATTCCTAGATTATCGGGATATCTAAATAATCCAGCTATTTTCTGGAAAAAACTACTTACAATCTCATAAAAACCATTTCGAACGGGAATAAATTTTTCGTCTAAACTCATTGGTAATTTTGAGCTAATATCAAGTTAATAATAAATTACAATCAGTCAACAATTTATAATAATCTATAATTATAACTAATTTATAATTACAACTAAAGAGTATAAAAAATAAATCAAATTCAATCAATAGTTCTTTGCCAACTTCAATCAAGTTAATTCTTTCGTGAAACGAAATCTATGGACTAAATGGTCCACTTGGTCAATAGTTTCAACCTATCGACAAATGGAAAAAAAAAAAAAATTTTCAAATTTTTCTTGAATTTTAGCGAAAGTTTGAAGAATCGGGATAGTAGGATTTGAACCTACGACACCCTGCTCCCAAAGCAGGTGCTCTACCAAGCTGAGCTATATCCCGAATTTAAAAGAAAATCCATCAATTCTAAATTTTCTCTCTCGCTTACACTAATCATACTAAATTTTTCGAAATTAGACAAGAGGATCAAAATTTTTATTACAAATAAATTTAGAAAAAATCGAATTTTATAAATTGAAAAGATTTATTTTTGGTTCTCTGATTCAAAGATTGGTTTTTCAGTCGGAAGCCAAAAATAAATCTTACAATTTTTGCCAGCTTCTTTTAATTTTTATCGGCATGCTTATCAATATAATCCAAAGCATCTTGAACCGTAGATATTTGGCTAGCGAGTTCATCTTCAATCTCTATATCAAACTCATCTTCAATTGTCATAACTAATTCAACAACATCTAGAGAATCAGCTCCTAACTGATTACTAAAGTCAGCATCTGGTTTTATATCATTTGGATCCATGCCTAACTGTTTCCCAACGATGTCTTGTAATTTTGCAAGATTATCTGTCATAGTAATTTGTTTTTTCGATAATCGATCATATAGCTCATTATACTATATTATAGCATAACCCTGGTTACAATTTTTTATGAATGAAGAAATTGAATCAGCTTACTTAATTGATAGAAACTTAATTGATTTACGGAATAGATGGGAATATTTTTTTGTTTCGCTAAATGAGTTAGTTTAAAATTCTGTTTTAAATGTTTTTTTAATCCAATAATTAAACTTGCTTTTCGAATCTCATTTGTCAATACAAACTTAAATCCTAATTTTAACAAAACTTCTTTCAGTAAATTGCTTGATAACGAATAAGGATAAATAACTAATTTTTTTGATTTTAATTTTAAAGATTTCTCATCAGTTTCCTGATTAATTAAAAGCCAACTTTTCTGAAACCCAGATCCAGAATGAATTAAATTAGTTGAATTAGTTAAAATTGAACTATTTGGATTTAAAGTTTTTTTTGATTTAATTTTTATTTTTTCAACCAATGAAAACTGACGAATCTGATCTAATCCAAAATAACCACGTAAAAATAAATCAACTGAATTTTTGACATCTTCATGAATGGTCCAGGAATTTTGATGATTTATTTCAATAATAATCTCAAAAGCTGGATACGCTTTTCTTTCCAAAATACTTTTTTGTGTACCTCTACGTTTTGCTTCATCGTCACTTAAAGTTACGTATTGAATTCCTCCAATTAAATCAGATAATGGAGGATTCTTGATTAAATTTTCAAGACAATTTCCGTGGGTTGTTCCAACAAGTTGAACTCCTTTTTCAGCGATTGTTCGAGCAGCTAAAACTTCAAGTTCTGTTCCGATTTCATCAATGATAATAACTTGAGGCATATGGTTCTCAACGGCTTCAATCATAATTTGATGTTGATACTCTGTTTTTGCAACTTGCATTCTTCTAGCTCTACCAATTCCTGAATGAGGTATGTCACTATCACCCGCAATTTCATTAGACGTATCAATGATAATAACTCGTTTTTCTAATTCATCCGCTAATACTCGAGCTATTTCACGAATGATTGTTGTTTTACCAACACCGGGTTTTCCTAAAATTAAAATTGACTTTTCCGATTCTAGCAAATCACGAACAACTGAAATTGTTCCAAATACTGCTCTACCAACTCGACATGTTAATCCATTTATTAAAAATTGACGATTTCGAATACAACTAATTCGATGAAGGGTTCTTTCAATCCCTGCTCTATTTTCATTACTAAACTTACTAATTCTTTTTGTCATATAATCTAAGTCTTGCCAAGAAATAATTTTTTGTGACAAATATTCAGTTCCAGTAACAAATCTAGCTTCGGGACGGCGACCCAAATCTAATACGATTTCAATAAGTTTATCTTTATTAGCATGTTGATTCAGAGATTCTTGAAGAAAAATCGGTAAATTCTCAATTAATTTTTCTAAATCATCATTAACATTCATTTTCTAAAGTTAATTTTAGGGGTTTATAATTTAGAGAATACTTTAAGAATCTTAATCAAATAAAAGTTTTAATATTAAGAATTAATTAAAGATTTAAAAGTTGATGAGTCTAATATTGCAATTTGCGATAACATTTTTCGATTTAAATCAATATTTGATTTTTTAAATTTATGAATTAATTGACTATACGAAATACCATCTAACCGTGAAGCTGCATTTATACGACTGATCCAAATTTTTCTAAATACTCGTTTCTTTTGTTTTCTACCAACATAAGAATATCTTAATGCTTTCATTACTTGTTGGTTCGCTACTCGAAATAACACAGAATGTGCACCTCGATAACCACTTGCAATTGCTAATATTTTTTTACGACGTTTACGGGCTACATTACCACGTTTAACTCTAACCATTTTTTATTTTTTTTATTATTTTTTTATTAATAAGGTAACATTAATTGAATCGCTTTAACATCATTAATGTTAACACAAAGTGTTTGCGATAATTTACGTTTTTGTTTGTTTGATTTCTTCATTAAAAGGTGACCTTTAAAAGCATGACGACGTAGAAAGTTACTATTACCAGTAACTTTGTAGCGTTTCGACGCAGCTTTTCTAGTTTTTAATTTTGGCATAAGTTTTTAATTCTTTTTATTAGAATATAGTGTTTTAAAATAGACTTTTGATTTTAAAGGATGTGAGTATAAAAATTTATTTCCATAATTCCAATCTACAGGACAAGCATGCCCTGGATTTTCTTTGACATATTGAATAGATCTTAGAATTCGAAGTAATTCGTTTATACTTCTACCACATAATAAGTTATTAACGGTATAGTATTGAATTATGCCTTCTTTGTCAATAATAAATAACCCAGGAAAAGCAAGTCCATCATCAGTCAGTAATTGATATTTTTTTGTAATTGTTTGATTTGAATCTGAAATTAAAGGATAGTTTAACTGATCAACTCCACCTTGACTTCGTTTTGAGAGTAAATAGTGCAAATGAGAAAATGGACTATCGACTGAAATTCCAAGAATTTGAGTTGATAATTTTCGAAATTCTGAAATTCTATCACTTAATTGAATTAATTCAGTCGAAGAAACAGATGTAAAATTTGCGGGATAAAAAAGTAGAATTACATATTTTTTTCCGTGATAATCGGATAATCGAATTTTACCTAAACGATTTTTATAAACTCCAACAGTAACAAAATTAGGGGCTCTTTTTCCAATTTGAATCGAATTTACCATGATTAATAATTTTAGACTACAAATTTTAAGTTTAAATTCATAATACAATATACATAAATCGGATTCATAGTATTAATGTTTAATATTTAAATCTTGAAATTTAGACTTAAGAGGTGAGAAAGTGGAAATTTCTGGAAATCCCTAATTTAGAGAACGGTTTAAAGTTGAAAAAAAAAAAATGAGAAATATTTATTAAAAAAAAGTGAAAAATATTATTTTTTAAACATGAGATCTATAACAAATGGAACTTTAAAAAGTATAGTAGTTCTTTTTTAATTACTATACTTTTCAAAGTATTTAAGCTATTTACTTAGATTTAGGTTTTGGACTACTCACCTCTACCAGCTCATCTAACGCAAAGTTATTTGTATTAGTACCACTATAGTTAACTTTTTCAAATCTTACTACTACGGGGTAACGAATACCACTTTGATCGACAGTTGCTACTGTTCCAACTTCATTAAACCAATAAGATTCTTTTCTTAAAATACGAACTTCTGATCCACGAGATACCATAATTAAAATAATTTATCTATTTATGATATTAGTTTAATCTAATTCTTATATTTTTTAACAATAAAGTTTTAAAAAGAGTTGGTTTTCTACTTACAGTTATGTTAATATTTAGACAAGAATAAATTTATATAGATAGTAAATATTAAATAAAATGGATCGTAATACAATACAGAAAATTCTTATTGGATTATTTCTTATAGCTTGCGTTTTTATTGGTCTAAAAACATTCGACGTAAATGGATTAAATGAAACTCAAGCTAAACCAGAAGTAAACTCAAATGTAAGTAGTTCAAGAATGACTTATGGAAGATTTTTAGAATACTTAGAAATGGGATGGGTGACACAAGTTGATTTATATGATAATAGTCGAAACGCTATTGTTCAAGCATCAAGTCCAGAACTAGGAAATCGTCCACAGTCAATTCGTGTTGAAATTCCAGTTGGTGCGTCTCAACTGATTCAAAAATTAAAAGAATATAATATTAATTTTGATGCTCATCCAGCACCACAAAAAAGTATTTTTATAACAATTGCCAGTAATCTATTATTACCATTAATATTTATTGGTAGTTTAATTTTCTTCTTCCAAAATTCTGAGAACTTTGGTGGGAATTCAGGATCTTCACCTATGAATTTAGGAAAATCTCCAGCGAGATTTGATCAAAAACCGGATACGGGTATATCATTTGATGATATTGCAGGTATTGATGAAGCTAAAGCGGAATTCGAAGAAATTGTTTCGTTCTTAAAAGAGCCGGAACGTTATACACTTGTAGGAGCAAAAATCCCTAAAGGTGTGCTATTAGTTGGCCCTCCAGGGACAGGAAAAACCTTATTAGCAAAAGCTATTGCAAACGAGGCAAATGTTCCGTTTTATAGTGTTGCCGGTTCTGAATTTGTAGAAATGTTTATTGGTATTGGAGCAGCGCGAATTCGTGATTTATTTAAAAAAGCATCAGAAAATACTCCATGTATTGTTTTCATTGATGAAATTGATGCAGTTGGACGTGAGCGTGGTGCTGGTATTGGCGGAGGAAACGATGAACGTGAACAAACTTTAAACCAATTATTAACAGAAATGGACGGGTTTAAAGAAAACAAAGGTGTTATTGTTGTAGGTGCAACAAACCGAGTTGATATTTTAGATGCTGCTTTATTACGTCCAGGTCGTTTTGATCGTCAAATTACCGTAGGGTTACCGGATCGACTAGGTAGAATTGGAATCTTAAAAGTTCATGCAAAAAATAAGCCATTTGCTGAAGATGTTTCCTTAGTTCAACTAGCTAATCGGACACCAGGATTTTCGGGCGCTGATTTAGCTAACTTATTAAACGAATCTGCAATTTTAGCTACGCGCTATAAAAAATCAACTATTACAAAAAATGAAGTTAATGAAGCTGCAGATAGAATTATTGGTGGTATTGCTGGTAGTAGTATGGAAGACAGCAAAAATAAAAAATTAATTGCTTATCATGAAGTTGGACATGCTATTGTAGGTTCAGCTTTAGAAAATCATGATGAAGTTGAAAAAATAACATTAATTCCACGAGGTGGGGCAAAAGGTCTTACATGGTTTGCTCCGGAAGAAGATCAAACCTTAGTTTCTCGATCTCAATTATTAGCTCGAATTATTACAACACTAGGCGGTCGAGTTGCCGAACAAGTTGTTTTTGGAGATCCAGAAATTACAACGGGAGCAAGTAATGATTTACAACAAGTTACCAATATTGCTCGTCAAATGGTTACGCGATACGGAATGTCAAATATTGGTCCAATTGCCTTAGAAGATGACAATAACGAACAAATGTTCTTAGGTGGAGAATACAATGAAGCAATTGCTGATAGAATTGACGCGGAAGTATGTAAAATTGTAAACCATTGTGAACAAATAGCAAAAGAGATTATTTTAGATAATCGTGTAGTAATCGATTTAGTTGTCGAAAAATTGTTAGATTCAGAAACAATTGATGGTGAAGAATTTAGAACATTAGTTCGACAATATACAATTTTACCAGAAAGAAAATAAGAACTCTGTCTTTTTCAAGTAAAGAATTGTTATACTAGAGTCAATTTTTGATTCTAGTATAACGAAATATTTTGTTATCTATTTTTAATTTTAAAAAATGTTATTTGACATTTTAAACGAATCATTTTAAATCAAAGAATTCAACGAAAAAATTTTATTTACTCTTGTTACTAAACAATTTAGGTTTAGTAACAAGATTAAAGAAGATTACTTACTTTTCATAAATGCTTCTTTTGATTCAGCAATTGCTTCTTTTAATGAAGCTTCAGCTTCTTCTGTAAATTGGTTTGTTGATTTAACAATTTCAGTATAAGGCTTTTGAGATGTAGCTAAATATTTAATTAAGCTTGAGCAGTATGCTTTTACATCAGAAACTGCTAAGTCATCTAAGTAACCGTTAATTCCTGTAAAAATTAAAGCAACTTGTTCAGCAACAGATAAAGGTGAATTTTGTGGCTGTTTTAATAATTCACGTAATCTTGTTCCACGTGCTAACTGTTTTTGTGTAGCTTCATCTAAATCTGAAGCAAATTGAGAAAACGCTTCTAATTCATCAAACTGAGCTAACTCTAATTTTAATTTACCAGCAACTTTTTTCATTGCTTTTGTTTGTGCAGCAGACCCTACTCGTGATACTGAAATACCAACGTTAATTGCTGGACGAATACCTGAGTTGAATAAATCATTTGATAAGAAGATTTGACCATCTGTAATCGAGATTACATTCGTAGGAATATAAGCAGAAACGTCACTTGCTTGTGTTTCAATAATTGGAAGAGCAGTCATGCTTCCACCACCTAATGCATCACTTAATTTTGCAGCACGTTCTAATAAACGTGAGTGTAAGTAGAATACATCACCTGGGTAAGCTTCACGTCCAGGAGGACGACGAAGTAATAACGACATTTGACGATAAGCCATAGCTTGTTTCGTTAAATCATCATAAATAACTAACGTTGCTTTACCTTTATACATAAAGTATTCAGCTAATGCAGCACCTGAATATGGAGCAATATATTGTAACGTAGCAGGATCATTTGCGCTTGCTGAAACCACAATAGTGTACGGCATTGCATCTTTTTCTTCTAATACATTTACTACTTGCGCAACTGTTGAAGCTTTTTGACCAATACCTACATAAACACAAACTACATCTTCTGTTTTTTGATTAATAATTGTATCTACAGCGATTGAAGTTTTACCTGTTTGACGGTCACCAATAATTAATTCACGTTGACCACGACCAATAGGAATCATTGCATCAATAGATGTAATACCAGTTTGTAATGGTTCACATACTGATTTACGACTAATAATACCAGGAGCCATTGATTCTACTAAGCGACTATCTGAAGCTTCAATTTCACCTTTACCATCAATTGCTGCACCTAATGGATTAACAACTCGTCCTAAAAACGCGTCACCTACTGGAATCTGAGCAATTTTACCAGTTGCTTTAACAGTACTACCTTCTAAAATTTGACGACCTGTACCCATAAGTACAACACCGACGTTATCATTTTCTAAGTTTAAAGCGATACCAATCGTTTTGTCTTCGAACTCTAAAAGTTCACCACTCATTACTTGGTCAAGACCATAAACTCGAGCAATACCATCACCAACTTGTAATACAGTACCAATATTATCTACTTTAACATCTTGATCATATTTCTCAATTTGTTCACGGATAATACTACTAATTTCGTCTGGACGAATATTTATCATTGTATTATTTTTAAAATAAAAAGTTAATAAAAGATTTGTTTATAAATTAAATTTCTAAAACAGTATCTAAATGTTTTGCTAGTTTTTGTAATTGATTTTTAATAGTAAAATCGATTACTTTTGATTCAGTTTTAATTAAAAAACCACCAATTAAACTAGAATCAACTGTAATTACTAGTCTAATCTCTCTTGCATTAGTTAATTCTTTTAATTTTTGAATTAACGTATTTTTTTGTAAGTTTGCAAAAGGAAAAGCCGTTGAAACTTCAATCATTTTAATTGAAGCTGTTTCATAGACTAACTCTAAATAACTAGCAATAACTGATTTTAATAAATTAATTCGATCTCGATTTACTAAAACCATTAAAAATTTAAAAGTTTCAGCATTCACTTGTGACTCTAATGTTTTTGTTAAAAGTTCACCTTTAGCTTCTTTACTTACAATTGGATTATTTAAATATTCTGTAAGTTCAACAGCTTCATCTAAAAAAATTTCTAGATTTTGAAAATCAGCTGTGATTTGATGCATGATGTTTTTTTCAACAGAAAAATCAAATAAAGCACGTGCATAAGGAGCTGCAATCTTTGACGCTAATGGATTTCCACTCATAATAAATCTCCTTCTAATTTATTAATAGTATCATTAATTAATGCAGTTGCACGTTCTTTTGGTCCAAATGCTTCTTGCGCACGAATTACAGTTCGTTTTAATACAAGTGATATAATTTGTTGTTTGATTTCTAAAAATATTTGACGTTCTTTTGATTTAAACGCTGCTAATGCTCGATCAAAACGAATTTTTAAGTCTTTTTTAGCTTCGTAAGCATCCGACTCAAGCAATAATTTTTTTGTTGCAATTGTTTCATTTTTGATTTCACCAATAACAAGGTTTGCTTGATCCAATTGTTTTTGAGCTTCGCTTAAACGTTTTTGAGCTTCATTTAAGCGATCTTCGGCGTCTTGAACACTTTTTACAATTGTTGTTTTTCTCTCTTCTAATAAAGATCCTAAAAAATCTCTACCAGTATAGATTAAAATCGCAAGTAACGCTATGATATTTAGTAATCCTGTTTCGAGAATATCTAAATTTAGACTAATACCTTCTTCTTCGGCAAGTAATGTAAAAATTTGATTAAAATTTTCCATGTTTTCTAGTTTTTATATAAACTGTTCACTTATAAAAAGGAAAATTACACTTAACAAAAAGGTTAAATTGATAATCGAGTTTCAATATCAGCGCATAATGATTGAACAATTTCATCTAAACTATTAAGCGCTATATTCTTTTTCGCTAGTAGATCCTTTTGAATAGTATCTAATAAATTATCAATGTATTTTTGAGAAATGTTTAATTCAATTTCTAAGATTTCTTTATGAATTTTTTGTGAATTTACAATTTCTAATTGTGCTTCTTTACGGACGCTAGTTAATTCCTGTTCGTATTGTGTAGTTAGTTTATTGGCTTCTGCTAATATTTCTGAAGCTTTACCAAGATTTGTTAGAATATATTCTTTACGCTCTTCAATGATTGTTAACAATGGATTATACAAAATGATATTTAATATAACCACTAATAATACAAATTGAACAGCAACTAAGGGTAAAGTCGCATTAATATCAAATAATCCACCAGGTCCACTAACCTCTGAACTTGAAATTAGTATTGAAAGATTAATCATATAAAATCTATATGTTGTACTATAGAATTAAAATTTTTTAATCAAATTTTATTAATAATATTAATGAAATTTGATTAGCTTAAACTAATAATTATTTAAATTTTTAGCTTAAAGATTAAAATAACGCTTACTTTTAAAGCTATCTATTTAAAAATAAAACATTATTTAAAAAATAATTTTTTCGGGGTTCCGGAAAAATAAAAGTAGAAGTTTAATTTTCTTTGATATACTTCTACTTCTATTTTTGAATTTTTTAGCCGTTGAATGGGTTAGCAAATAATAATGCTAATGCTACAACTAGACCGTAAATAGTTAACGCTTCCATGAAAGCTAAACTTAATAATAGTGTACCACGAATTTTGTTTTCTGCTTCCGGTTGACGAGCAATACCTTCTACAGCTTGACCAGCAGCATTACCTTGACCAATACCAGGACCAATTGCAGCTAAACCAATTGCTAAACCAGCAGCGATAACAGAAGCAGCAGAAATGATAGAATCCATAATAAATTTTAAATTTTAAGTATGTATATAATTTTTAAAAAATCTAATTGCAATAATTTTTAAATGACTTATTCAAGAGCTTCTGCAATATAAGCAGCTGCTAATGTTGAAAAAATTAATGCTTGTACTGAACCTGCAAAAATACCCAATAGCATAATCGGTAACGGAATAACTAAAGGAACTAATGAGGTCAATACCGAAATTGTTAATTCATCAGCTAAGACATTTCCGAATAATCGGAAACTTAATGACAAAGGTTTCGTAAAATCTTCTAAAATATTAATCGGTAGAAGAAGTGGAATTGGTTCGATATATCTTTTAAAGTAACCTAACCCTTTTTTACTTAAACCTGCGTAGAAATAGGCAAACGATGTTAATAAAGCTAATGCAACCGTTGTATTAATATCATTAGTTGGAGCTGCAAGCTCTCCTTCTGGCAATTCAATTAATTTCCACGGTATAACTGCACCGGCCCAGTTACATCCAAAGATAAATAAGAATAGTGTTCCAATAAATGGAATCCATTCTTTATAAAAACTTTCACCTAATTGATCTCTAGCAATATCTGTAACAAAATCAACCGCCGCTTCCATAAAGTTTTGCCAACCATGTGGAATTCGATCAGCATTTGCAGTCCCTAAGATTGAAAATACTAATAAAATCAGTAATACAAACCAAATAACGACTAAGACTTGACCATGTACTAGAAAACCAGCAATATTCCAGTAAAAATGTTTTCCAACTTCTGCCTCCGCTAATAAAGTAAACGTATTTGAATAAAAAATTTCTGGGTACATAAAATTTAACTAATTTAGTAATTACCCAATATTAAAAAATATACAGGAACAACTAAAATTATAAATAATTTACGTACGTTTTAGGTTTTCTTTTATAAAAAAACTCTAAAAATTCTATTTATTATTTTTGTAACCATTCATAACCTTTACTTTCAAGCTCTTTAGCTAAATCCGCAGAACCAGTTTTGATAATCTTTCCATTCTGCATAACATGAACATAAGTCGGATTAATATAGTCTAAAAGTCTTTGATAATGAGTAATTAAAATGATCGATTTATTCGGACTCATAAATTTATTAATTCCATTTGAAATTGTTTTTAAAGCATCAATGTCTAAACCGGAATCAGTTTCATCTAAAATGGATAACTCTGAATCTAGTAAAATCATTTGTAAAATCTCATTTCGTTTTTTCTCACCACCCGAGAATCCTTCATTGACATTTCGACTTAAAAATAAAGGAGACATTTGAACTAATTTTAATTTCTCATTAATTATTTGTAAAAATTCAATCGGATCAACTTCAGGCTTATTGTAAAAAGCTTGTTTCGAATTATAAGATAATCTTAAAAAATCTTCATTACTAACACCAGGAATTTCAATAGGATATTGAAATGCTAAAAAAATTCCTAAGTGTGATCGTTCTTCAGGATCTAAATCTAAAATACTAGAACCCTTAAATACAATATCACCAGATAGAACAGAATAAGCAGGATGACCTGCTAATACTTTTGAAAAAGTACTTTTTCCAGATCCATTTGGACCCATAATTGCGTGAATTTCACCTTTATTTATGGTTAAATTTAATTTTTTTAAAATTTCGTTATCATTAATCGAAACTTCTAAATCTTTGATTTCTAAAAGAGGAGAATTTAAATTCATTATCCAACACTTCCTTCTAATTTTAAAGTTAATAATTTATCTGCTTCTGCGGCAAACTCTAGCGGTAATTTTGTAAAAATTTCTCTACAAAACCCACTAATCATTAATTCAACAGCTTTTTCTAAACAAATACCACGTTGTAAAAAGTAAAAAATTTGTTCTTCACCAATTTTGGAAGTTGAAGCTTCATGTTCAATTTTTGTTGTTGAATTTTGTACCGAAATAAATGGAAACGTATTCGCATTCGATAAGTCTCCAATCAATAAAGAATCACATTGTGAATAATTTCTTGCCCCTAAAGCTTTATTAGTAACATTTACTAAACCTCGATAGCTATTTTTAGACTTTCCCGCTGAAATACCTTTTGAAATAATACGACTTCTTGTATTTTTACCAATGTGCATCATTTTTGTTCCAGTGTCAGCTTGTTGATAATTATTAGTTAGTGCGACTGAATAAAACTCACCGGTAGAGTTATCTCCGACTAACAAGCAACTTGGATATTTCCATGTGATTGAGGAACCTGTTTCAACTTGAGTCCATGAAATTTTTGAGTTAGATCCAGCACATAAACCACGTTTTGTTACAAAATTATAAACTCCACCTTTCCCAAATTCATCACCTGAATACCAGTTTTGAACCGTTGAGTATTTAATACTAGCATTTTCTAAAGCTATTAGTTCTACAACAGCAGCATGTAATTGATTTGTGTCATATTGAGGGGCAGTACATCCTTCAAGATAATTTACTTGACTATTTTTTTCTGCTATAATTAACGTTCGTTCAAACTGCCCAGATTTTTGATCATTAATTCTAAAATAAGTGGATAAGTCTAACGGACAAATTGTATCTTGTGGAATATAACAAAAAGAACCATCGGTAAAAACAGCTGAATTTAAAGCTGAAAAGTAATTATCACCTATTGGGACAACCGAACCCATATATTTTTCAACTAATTCAGGATATTCATCAACAGCTTCCGAAATAGAACAAAAAATAACACCATATTTGTTTAGTTCTTCTTGAAAAGTTGTACCAATGGAAACACTATCAAATACAACGTCCATTGCCACATTCGCAAGTCTTTTCTGTTCAGTTAGTGATATCCCTAGTTTTTCAAATGTTTTTAATAACTCAGGATCGACTTCACTTAAATCTGTAAGTTTTTTCTGAGATTTTGGTGCGGAATAATAAATTATATCTTGATAATCAATTTGAGGAAACTTTAAATAAGCCCATTCCGGTTCAGGCATTTGTTTCCATTTTTTATAAGCTTTTAATCGAAATTCTAACAAAAAGTCGGTTTCTTTCTTTTTTTTTGAAATTAACCGGATTGTTTTTTCATTTAATCCTTTTTCAATAATATCTTTTTCAATATTAGTTGAAAACCCATATTGGTAAGTCTGATTTACCAATTTAGTTATATTTTTATTTAATACTTTATTTGATTGATTAACCATATGTATGTGTATATAATGTATAAAGTTTAAAATACCGTATTTTATGTGGATGACTGTTATAAAACGTTAATTTATTAATGTTTCTTAGTTAATATTATAAAGTATTTTTTAATTGAGTGAAAAAATTGTAAAATATTTCATATTATTTAAAGTTATTATAAAAAGTTATGTATTTATTAAATAATATAAATTTTTAAGGTTAAGCAATTCGGTTATAATATTCGGTAAGGTTGTTTTAATAAACTCAGCCGATAGAACTAATTTTCCAAAATTAGTTAAACATCTATTATATATTGCCTTTTTATTCTAAGGAGAAATCAATGTCTCAATCTGTATCAGAACGGACTCGAATTAAAAGTGACCGTTACGAATCTGGTGTAATCCCTTACGCTAAAATGGGTTACTGGGATGCTTCATACGCAGTAAAAACTACTGACGTTTTAGCATTATTCCGTATTACACCACAACCAGGTGTGGATCCAGTAGAAGCTGCTGCAGCTGTAGCTGGTGAATCTTCAACAGCAACATGGACAGTTGTATGGACTGATTTATTAACAGCTTGTGACCGTTACCGTGCTAAAGCTTACCGTGTAGATCCAGTTCCAAACACAACAGATCAATTCTTTGCATTTATCGCATACGAATGTGATTTATTCGAAGAAGGTTCATTAGCTAACTTAACAGCGTCTATCATTGGTAACGTATTCGGTTTCAAAGCCGTTGCTGCTTTACGTTTAGAAGATATGCGTATTCCTCACTCATACTTAAAAACATTCCAAGGTCCAGCTACTGGTATCATTGTAGAGCGTGAGCGTTTAAACAAATATGGTATTCCATTATTAGGTGCTACAGTAAAACCTAAATTAGGTTTATCAGGTAAAAACTACGGTCGTGTAGTTTACGAAGGTTTAAAAGGTGGTTTAGACTTCTTAAAAGATGATGAGAACATTAACTCTCAACCATTTATGCGTTGGAGAGAGCGTTTCTTATACTGTATGGAAGGTATTAACCGAGCTTCATCAGCTACAGGTGAAACTAAAGGTTCATACTTAAACATTACTGCAGGTACAATGGAAGAAGTGTACAAACGTGCTGAGTACGCTAAAGCTGTTGGTTCAGTAATTGTAATGATCGATTTAGTAATGGGTTACACAGCAATTCAAAGTATTGCTATTTGGGCTCGTGAAAACGATATGCTTTTACACTTACACCGTGCAGGTAACTCTACATACGCTCGTCAAAAGAACCATGGTATTAACTTCCGTGTTATCTGTAAATGGATGCGTATGTCTGGTGTAGATCACATCCACGCTGGTACAGTTGTAGGTAAATTAGAAGGTGATCCTTTAATGATTAAAGGTTTCTACGATACTTTACGTTTAACACACTTAGATGTTAACTTACCATACGGTATCTTCTTCGAAATGAGCTGGGCTAGTTTACGTAAATGTATGCCTGTTGCTTCGGGTGGTATCCACTGTGGTCAAATGCACCAATTAGTTCATTACTTAGGTGATGATGTAGTATTACAATTTGGTGGTGGTACAATTGGTCACCCGGATGGTATTCAAGCCGGTGCTACAGCTAACCGTGTTGCTTTAGAAACAATGGTATTAGCTCGTAACGAAGGTGCTGACTACTTCAACAACGAAGTTGGTCCTCAAATTTTACGCGATGCTGCTAAAACATGTGGTCCTTTACAAACAGCTTTAGATTTATGGAAAGATATCAGCTTCAACTACACATCTACGGATACAGCTGATTTCGCAGTAACACCTACAGCAAACGTATAATAAGTTACTTTTAAAAAATTAAAGGAGTATTTGAATAGTGAGACTTACACAAGGTTGCTTCTCGTTCTTACCAGATTTAACTGATCAACAAATTGAAAAACAAATCGCTTACTGCATCAACCAAGGTTGGGCATTAAACGTTGAATGGACAGATGATCCACATCCTCGTAACAGCTACTGGGAATTATGGGGTTTACCATTATTTGACGTTAAAGATCCTGGATCTGTAATGTTCGAATTACGTGAAGCTCGTAAGTCATGTGCAGCTGGCTACATCCGTATTAACGCATTTAATGCTGCATACGGTACTGAAAGTTGTGTTATGTCTTTCATCGTAAACCGTCCGACTAACGAACCAGGCTTCTACTTAGAACGTCAAGAGTGCGAAGGTCGTCGTATTGCTTACACTATCAAAAGCTATAGTGTTCAAGCTAATCCAGAAGGCGGTCGTTACTAGTTTTATTTTCTTTAAGAAAATAAATTAATAACTGATAAAACCTATTAACTATTTTTTAATAGTTAATAGGTTTTAAAAAATAAAATTATTTCTTACTTTAACTAATGTAACTTAATACGATATGTAATATGATATAGGGTTTCTCAATAAGTGTATTCAAAATTATCTTTTAATGATGGTAAGTTTTAATTTATTAAAACTTAAGTGTTGCAAAAAAGTATTTAGAAACAGCTCAAAATTATACTCAATGTCGATACCACTTTTGAAAAGTTGATCAAGACACAACGACACTTAATATAGTATCTGAAATAAATGTTGATCTAGTATCATTCGTAGCAGGTACTGCTTTTAAGAGAAATTTTTAACTAAACTGCCCGTAAGCAATATATAAAGTTCAGGGTACTGGGTTAACGCGTGAATTTCTAACTGATTTTATGCAAGAAGATATTTGTAAATGTCCAGAAGGAAATTTACGTCCAAATTTCTGAGAAGATACTAGTTATTTATTTAATAAAACCAAAATAGTGATAATAGAATGGATCATGAACTTTTTTTTAGATTACTTTAATTCACAAATTAACGAGATAATTGATACAACTACGAACATTGAAAGTCCAGTTTATACTTGAATTTTTCTATGGATTTTTATTAAAATTTATTTCTCGCTAAATTTTAATAAAAAATAAATTTAGGAATTCAATGAGAGTAAATTAGGACGCTGAGGGTTTAGGCTGGAATCACTATGTTTATCAATTTTTATCACTTCAAGGGCTTTCTTTGGTTCTTAGAATCTATACTTGCTTCTTTCATTGATTCGACAACAAGTATAGATTTTAGTAAGACACTTAAATAAGTAGTAAGTAACATAAATATCTTACGTCAAGAATTGGAACTAGAAAATATTTCGATGCTTGAGTCATAAGCACGCTAAAGAACACCTTTCCGCCTCTTAATAACTGTACTCACAGGCCGCATTAGTGAAATTTAGTTATATATAATGAAAAAAAGAAATGACCTATAAAAATTATCATAGGTCATAACTTTAAACAAAGTAGGAACTGAAATTCCATCGAATATTTAAGACCTCAAATAAGAGTCTTAAATAATTACTAATGAATATAAAGATGTCGATTCATTACTATTTCTCTGACAACTTGTTTTAGCAATTTATTTTACTTTAGAGACGATTTACCATTAATAATACTATCTGTTAATGATTTTAAAATCAATTTAATTGATCTTACTGCATCATCATTCCCTGGAATTGGAACATCTACTAAATCAGGGTCACAATTTGTATCTAAAATAGAAACAATTGGAATTCCAAGTTTTCGACATTCTCGAATGGCTGTCATTTCACGTTTTTGATCAATAATAATAACAACATCTGGTAGATTTCCCATTGTTTTTATACCATCTAAATGTCGACGTAATTTTTTTAATTCTTTTCGACGTAAAGCTGCTTCTTTTTTTGTTAATAGATCAAATGTATTATCGGCTTCTTGTTTTTCAAGATCTTTTAAATAAGCAATTCTATCTTTCATTGTTTGCCAATTTGTTAACATTCCACCCAACCAACGATGGTTGACATAGTAAGAGTCACAACGTTTCGCTTCTTGAGCAATCAAAGTACTAGCTTGGCGTTTTGTACCAACGAATAAAAATGATTTATTTTCTTTTGCAGCAGATTCTAAATAAACATTAGCTTCTTTTAATAAAGTAGCGGATTGTACTAAATCTAAGATATGAATATTATTTACTTCACTATAAATATAAGGAAACATTTTTGGATTCCATCGATAGGCTTTGTGACCAAAATGGATTCCCGCTTCTAATAACTGAGATAGACTTATATCAGACATAAAATTTTAAATTACTTAACTAAATGTATTAATTTCTAGCTTCAACTCTAGCAGACATTAGAAAACTTGTCTAGGTTTTTAAGAACTAATAGGTAATATTCTCTAGTTTTGACTGAAGTTTTGAAACTAAGTTTACTTTTTTTCTAAAACAATTTCGATAATTTTGTGAACCTGTTCCAGCAGGAATTAAATGACCAATAATAATATTTTCTTTTAATCCACGTAGCCAATCGATTCTTCCTTCAATGGCAGCTTTTGTAAGAACACGTGTTGTTTCTTGAAAACTTGCTGCTGAAATAAAGCTTGGATTATTTAATGCTGCTTTGGTAATTCCTAATAATAGTGGAACGTAATAGGCAGATTGTTTTCCTCGATTTTGAACAATTTGATTGATATATTGAATATGATATAAATCAATCACTTCTCGTCTTAAAAGGGGTGTATTTCCTTCGTATGTGATTAAAACTTTGGTTGTCATTTGTTTAATAATGACTTCTAAATGTTTATCATTAATTGTCACGCCTTGTGATTGATATACTGATTGAACAGAATTTAATATAAATGACTGAACTTTTTTAAAACTTTTATAACTACCCTCATAATTTTGAATTAAGCGATTATATCGAATAGTTTTTGTTCGATCACAAATAAAACATTTTATTAAACCATAGTAATTAAAATAAACTTTTAATAACTTATGAGGATTAATTTTGTCATTTTCTTTGATTGCTGTACCTAATTTTCGAAATTCAAAATTTGGATCCAAAGTAGATTTTTGAACTAATAATCCTCGTTTTTGACTCGTGGGGATTTTTTTAATAATTAAATTTTTTTTACGAGCTTCTAAAATTTCTTCAATTCTTGGTAAACCTTGAACAATATCTCCAGTAATTTCCTTTTCAAGTTTTAATAATCCAAGAGTTTCGCCATTCTCAATAAATTCACTATTTTTACAAAAAACACTATTTACGTCTTGTTCGAAGTAGTCTTCAGTAATCGAATAAACACCAATCGATTTAGTAGCTTTTAAAAAAGGATGTTCGATAAACTTAACTAATGTTAATTGATAGTTTGAATTTGTTTTATTTTTATATTGATTTGTTGTAAACTCTGAGCTTTGAAATAATAAAGTTCGGTTAATTTTACTAACAATAGGCTCATCTAATTTTTCAGGTCGAAGGATTTGTTTTCCTTTCAAAGTTGCAGGTGAGTCATTTATGGCAAATTTTTTAATAAACTGGGGAATAAGAGAACTATATAATTTTCCGTTTCTTTTTAAAAATAATTTTGAAAATTCGGCTTTTATTTTTCTACGATTTGTGATTATTTGTTTTGGATCTACAGATTTATTAACAGATATTTTCATAATATCATAATAATTTAATGCAATATTACGATCAGTAGAAACACGCTGATAAATACGGTTTTGGGCTAATATTTTATAGTGAAGATTCGTTTTATTTATAAAGTTCTGACTTTGACAGTTTGGGAAAAAATAAGGTCTACCTTTTTGTAAGGTTAATAAATTATTATTTTCAATAATAATTTTACCAGTTTCATGTACATTTTTACTATTTAAGATAAAATCGTTTAGTTTTTTTGTTGGAAATAAATTTTTCTGAACGGTAAAACAGTCTTCATTTGAAATTAAAAGAATTTTTTTACTATTTTTATTTTTTACTTTAAATTTAACGATTTCTAAAGAATTTACTGTTGTAGCTTCTAAATAACCAAGAACAGTGTAAGCATCTACAAATTGATTCGGTTGAATAAGACAACACGATTTAATATCTTTATATCTTAAATTTGGAATAATAAAATTATTTAAATTTATCTTTTCATTGATTCTTAACTCAATTAGATTTTTCTTTTTATTCGTAAACAGTTCAATCTTAACGTCTTTATTTAAAGGATTATTTGATTTAAAATTTAAAACGTTAGAAACTAAATTTAAATTTTTTGTTCCTTTAATAGTTTGATTTGATTTGTAAGAATAAATAATTTTAGATTTTAATTTAAGATTTAAAGATTTATTAAATTCCTTCTGAATACTAGAAGGTTCAAAATTCGAATGAGGAAATTCGTAAATTTCGATCGGACGTACTAGTAACTGTTCCGTGTTTTTTCCAGTAATGTATTCACAAAATGACAATCGTTTCACTGGAATGTTAGAAAGAATAACTTCTCCAGGATAGTATAATTTTTTAGAAATACTTTTGAATTTTTTTCCTTCGTATACTAATCCTGATTTAATTGAAATAGTTTGAACAAGATTATTTTTTTGACGAATAATAACAATTCCTGACGTTTTAGAAAAAAGACCTGGAACTAGTTCAAAATTTTCAGAGATAAAATCACCATGTTCAACTAATAAAATATTTGGTTCGCAGTTTACTTTGTGAATTTCTTCTCCTAACCAAACAATTGTTCGATAAGAGTTGATTAATTGATATTTATTAGAAAAATTATTGCGATTTATATAAGCGATAACTTTATTTGTTTGATTAGACTTAACTAAATTTTTTTGATCATAATATAAAGTCCCACCTGTTAAAGTTCGAAAAGTATTTGAGATTCGAGTTCCAATTTGTTGATTTCGAGTTAACTGAATATAAAACTTTGAATTCTTAGATTGAATCTTAAGAAGATACTTAAAATCTTTCAAAGTTAGTAAATAATCTTTATGCTGAATTGACGAAGTTAATTTTTGAATCGATGAATCACTAAATGAATATTTATCATTTTGAATTCGTAATAATCTTTGATATAAATTTTGTTTATGATTAAGGAATTCAATAAAACCAACATAATGATTGATTAATTTAGTTCGAAAAATGTAACTATTTCGATTTAGTTTGTAATCAGCGTAAAAATTTATAAAAGAATTGCTTGGACTATTATAAAGTTGGCCTGATAAAATCCATATTAACTTATTGTTGTTTAATAAATTAACTTTCTTTTTTAACCGTGGGATAAAAATTTCTCCACAATTGTCACTTAAAATAGGCTTAATTTCTGTTTTGATTTGTTTATTCGTATTTATTAATTCTCCAATAACAGTATCTTTTGATACATATTGATTATTTTTAGGAAATAATATGGTATTTCGAAGAACTTCGATTTGTACTAATTTTTTTGTCTTATCTTCGGGAATTAAAAGAACCGAACCCGAGTTTTTAGTAATTAAAACATCTTCACCTCGATTTGTTCGCAACAATACAGTTTTTAAAATTTTATAAAATCTTACAATCCCATTAATGGGACTAATAATTTGTTGTCGAGCCTCAGAAGTAAAAATTCCACCAGTATGAAAAGTTCTCATGGTTAATTGTGTTCCTGGCTCTCCAATCGATTGACCAGCTAAAATTCCAATGGCTTCACCAATATCAACTAAATTTTCATTAGCTAAATCCCAACCATAACATTTCTGACAAATAGCTCTGTATAAATTACAGGTCAAAGGTGATCGAATATAAAATTCATTTACCTGAGATTCTTTCAATTTATCGATTAATTTTGGAGTTATTTGAGAATTTTCTGGCGCTAGTAGTTTATTTGTGACAGAATCATATACTGGTTTACTTAAGACTCGACCGAGAATTTTTTCCGTAATCAAATTATTTAATTTTACATAATTTGGTTGTACTACTAATAAAAATGAATGAGTAGTTAAACAATCTTTTTCTCGAATTAATATATCTTGACCAACATCAATAAGTCGTCGGGTTAAATAGCCTGAGTTAGCAGTTTTTAAAGCGGTATCGACAATCCCTTTTCTTGCCCCATAACCAGACATTAAGTAATCAGTGATGGTTAATCCTTCACGAAAATTTTTTTTAATGGGTAAATTCATAATTTCCCCGCTTGGATCTGACATTAACCCTCGCATACCAACTAATTGGCGCACCTGTGATAAATTTCCTCTAGCACCCGAAAATGCCATAATATAAACTGAATTTAATGGATCATAATTTTTAAAGTAGTAAATAACTTGTTCTTTTAATGATTCACTTGTTAAACTCCAAGTATCAATAATTTTTTGGAATCGTTCAACTTCTGTAATCTTTCCTTTAAGATAAATTTTTTCTGAATTTATAATTTCTTGATTTGCTTTTTCAAGCATTAAATTTTTGATAAATGGAATTTTCAAATCTTCAATACTAATCGAGATCCCAGCTTGACTAGCATATTTAAATCCTAAATATTTTAATTCATCTGCTAATGCACAAGCTTGCATAGAATCATAATTTGTAAAACTCCACGCTAATAATTGACGTAATTGTTTTTTGCCAATTAAATTATTTTGATAAGTATAGTTTTTCATAAGATTTCTTTAGAAAAAATTTAAAGTTTTTTGAATGATATAGTTTAAAAGAGCTCTACCTGTTGTTGTTCGAACATATTGAACAATAATTTCACCCGTTTTAGTTTTTCGAATCTGCTGGTCTGGGAAATACTCAATGACTGTTTCATCATTTAATTTTATTTTTTTAATTAGATTGGATAACGGAAAATTTGGATCTTTTAATCGAACCCAAATTTCACTATGAATCTCGATTTTATTTTGACTATAAGCTAAAATAACATCATCTAAATTCGCAAAATAGTGATTTGAACCTAGCAATCCACTAATATTATTAACTGTTAAATAATAACATCCCAGAACCATATCTTGACTTGGCATAATGATAGGTTCTCCATTGGCTGGCGATAAAAAATTATAAGGTGCTAACATTAACATATAACATTCAGCTTTTGCTTCTAAAGATAAGGGAATATGGACTGCCATCTGATCTCCATCAAAATCTGCATTAAACGCGGAACATACTAAAGGATGAAGTTTAATTGCTCTACCTTGGACTAATATAGGCTCAAAGGCTTGAATACCTAGTCTATGAAGTGTTGGAGCTCGATTTAAGAAGATAGGATGACTTTTCAAAACTTTTTCGAGTACAGGATCAATAATAGCTTCATTTTGTTGAATTAAATTTTTAGCAATTTTCATATTGCTTGCTAAACCTTGATTAATTAATTCTCGAATTATAAATGGTTGAAAAAGTTCAATAGCCATTTCATAAGGCAATCCACATTGATTTAATTTTAAACTGGGTCCGACCACAATGACCGAACGACCTGAATAATCTACCCGTTTACCAAGTAAATTTTGACGAAAACGCCCGTGTTTTCCTTTAATAATATCCGATAAAGATTTTAATGGTCGATTATTGGCACTAAGTGCAATTTTTCCACGTTTACCATTATCAATTAATGTATCTACAGCTTCTTGCAATAGTCGTTTTTCATTCCGGATAATTAATTGGGGAGCATCAATTTCTAAAAGTCTAAGTAATCGGTTATTTCGAGTAATGATTCTTCGATATAATTCATTTAAATCAGAAGTTGCAAATCTTCCACCTTCTAATTGAATCATAGGTCTTAAGGCAGGAGGAATCACTGGTAAAATAGTTAAAATCATCCACGATGGGTTCGACCCTGTTCCTACTAAGTTTTCCAAAATTCGGATTCTTTTAATGGCTTGTTCTCGGATTTTGTAGATTCTTTGTTGTTCCCATTTTCGAAACCATTTTGATTCACTATAAAGTGGTTCTTCTTTGTTTAAAACTTTTGTACAAACTAAAATAAAGCATCTCATTCGAAAAATTTCTGAGTTTAAATTTAGTTTTTCTAATTCTTTTTTAATTAAAGGAGCTCCAATTAAAAAATTAGGTGTTGCACGTAATAAATATTTAGGGGTGTTATATCTCCTATTTTGTGGTTTTGGATAAGGTTTTAAAGGATAGCCACTATAGCCTAACTCACGACTTCGACGATATTGTTGTAAATCCCAATGTAAACCATAAAAAGAAATTTCATCTTCAGCAATAAAATAAGCTAACGACGCTAATTTGATACGTTTGACTCTTTCATCCCATAAATCAACAATAGTTGAAGTAGTTAATTTTAATCCTTCGCATTTTTTACATTTTTCTGAATGAGCTGTATAAGTTGTATCTAATTTTTTTTCTGACTCTTCGACCTCTAATAACAATGCCATAAAGTTAGGACGACTATTTATGTACCAAACGTGAGTAACAGGATAAATTAGATTGATATAACCCATTCGATGACGTCGAACTCGAGATTCGGTTAACTCAACGCCACATCTTTCACAAATTAACCCTTCATATCTTACTCTTTTATATTTTCCACAAGCACATTCAAGACTTTTACTAGGACCAAAAATACGCTCACAGAATAGTCCATCCATTTCTGGTTTAAAAGTTCGATAGTTTATCGTTTCTGATTTTTGAACTTCTCCGACAAATTGGCCATTTGGTAATTTTCTATTTGACCATTGTAATATCCGAAAAGGAGATGCTAACTTGATTTTGATATAATCAAATTCTTTCGTAAATTCTACCATTGTAATTAAAATGAAATATCGTTTATATTTGAAGTAGGGGAGAAAGTTTTCGATAAAGCATTATACTTTTCAATTAGATTAACCTCAACTTCATATTTTTTATCTGAACTAAATTTTTCAAGTTTATAAGTGCTCATATCTAATCCAATCGAACGTAATTCATGTAATAAAACTTTAAATGATTCTGGAATACCAAATTTTGGAATTGGTTGACCTTTAACAATTGCATTTAATGTTTCGTTTCGACCTTGCATATCATCAGATTTTATTGTTAATAGTTCTTTTAAAGTAAAAGCAGCTCCAAAACCTTCGAGTGCCCAGACTTCCATTTCACCAAACCTTTGTCCTCCATGTTGCGCTTTTCCTCGTAATGGTTGTTGCGTAATTAAAGAGTAAGGACCAGTAGCTCGAGCATGCATCTTATCATCAACTAAGTGAATAAGTTTTAGCATATAAGCATTTCCGACAGTAACTGGATTTTCAAACTCAACTCCGGTACGCCCATCAATCAAAACTGTTTTACCAGGTGCGTACGGATTAAATAGCCAACTTTCATTTTTAACTTTTGAAGCTTGACGTAACTTTTTATTTATTAAAATTCTTGAAATTTCTAAACCATACATTTCATCGAATGGTAGAATTTTAAATCGGGCATTTAGTTTATCACCTGCAAACCCTAGTAAACATTCATATAATTGACCAACATTCATACGAGAAGGAACTCCTAAGGGATTTAAAATAATATCAATTGGTGTTCCATCTGGTAAAAAAGGCATATCTTGTCTTGGTAAAATCCGTGAAATAATACCTTTGTTTCCGTGTCGACCAGCAATTTTATCCCCAACTTGAATTTTTCGAATCTGAGCAATAAAAACATAAATTTTTTCAAATTTATAAGTTAATTTTGTTCGTCTATTAAATGTCACAGTTTCAATAACTCTCCCATACTCTCCATCTGGCATTCGATACGAATTATCTTTAACTCCTTTTGCTTTTGCACCAAAAATGGCTCTTAATAATTTCGATTCAGGTAATTGTTCAGAAGTATTATTGGAAATCACTTTACCAACTAATATATCTCCGGGTTTTACAAAGGTTCCAACTGTTACAATGCCATCTTCGTTTAAATGCTTTATTTCTAAAGGACTTAAATTTGGAATATTTTTTGTAGTTTGTTCAGATGTTTCTAAATTTTGATCAATTTCAATCTTATATCGTTCAATATGAATCGAAGTAAAAATGTCATCATAAACTAATCTTTCGCTAATTAGTATTGCATCTTCAAAATTATATCCTTGCCATGGCATATAACCAACTAATACATTTTGTCCTAAAGATAACTCACTATTTGTGATAGCTGGTCCGTCTGTTAATATTTGTCCAGATTTTACTCGTTCACCTTTCCATACAATTGGACGATGATTAATACAGGTTTGTTGATTGGATCTTAAGTATTTTTGTAATTTATAGGTCAATTTTTGTCCCGTGTTGCTTTTAATAACTATTTTATTTGCTGTTACTGAATTAACAACGCCATTAGATTGCGACGTTAATGTCATACCCGAATCAATAGCAATTTGATTTTCTAACCCAGTTCCAACAATTGGCTTTTGCGGAAGAATTAAAGGAACAGATTGACGTTGCATATTGGAACCCATTAATGCTCGGTTTGCATCATCGTGTTCGAAAAATGGGATTAATGAAGCAGCAACGGAAACAACTTGAATTGGAGAAATTGCAATAAAGTCAACTTCTGATGGAACAACATTGATAAAATCTTGTTTATATCGAACTGGAATTACATTTTTAGTTAAATAATTTTCCTTATTTGTTGCAATATCCGCGGGAGCAATTTTGTAAAAATCTTCAATATTCGCTGTTAAATATATAGGTTTACCAGTTTTAATAACTTTTCCATTGATAACTCTCCAAAATGGAGTTTCTAAAAATCCGGAATTATTAACACGAGCACACGTTGTTAATGAAGCAATTAATCCGACATTTTGACCCTCAGGAGTTTCAATTGGACAAATTCTTCCATAATGACTTGGATGAATATCCCTAACAGCAAAACTTATTCGATCACGATCAAATCCACCAGGTCCTAATCCACTAACTCGGCGTCGATGCGTTAAAGATGATAATGGATTAGTTTGATCTAAATACTGAGATAATTGACTAGAACCAAAAAATTCTCTGACTGTTGCGTTAACTATATTAAAACTTAATAATTGTCCAGAATCAACTTTGTTAGTTTGATTGCGTAATTTTCTAATTAATCTTTGGAATCCAATTCTAAATAAATTTTGTAATAGTTCACCTACGGAACGAACTCTACGATTTTTTAAATGATCAATATCATCTTGAACTGTTTTAGAAATCGTTAAACTAATTAGCTTATCAATAATTGCAAAAATATCTTCATAGGTTAAAGTTTGAAGTCGATCACTAATTTTTAAATTTAGGCGAGTATTTAATTTTAATCGTCCGACTCTTCCTAAACGATAATAAGTTGGATCAAAAATTCTAGAAAATTCAGAAATATTTTTAAAATAACTTGAATTTAAGTTAAATCTTGATAATGGTTGATTAAATTCTTTGGAAGTAATTAAAAGAGGTTTATTGAAATAGAAAAAATCTGCGTACTCTAAATTTTGGAAAATTTCTAAATCGGTTAATCCCATTTCTTTTAATAAATAAAGAATTGGTTTTTGATTAATTTTATCTAATTGAATAATAACTTCATCTTCTTGATTTTTTAATGGATATTTGTAAGAATTAATCTTGGTATTTTTTTGAAAGCCAAATCGGATCCATGAACCGTACTCTGGTATTAACGTTGCTGTATATAAATCCTTTTCAAGATACTTTCGATTGTAATTAGTTTTAATTTCATGATCTTTTCTATATAAAAGAAATTGTGTTTTTGTTTTTAGATATTTATGACGATCAGATTTATATACTAATCTATTTTTACCAAAAACATATTTTAAGCGTTCTTTTAAACTTGTTGAAAAATAAATGGTAGGTCGAAGAGTTTGAAGTTCAATGAATTGTTTTAAATCATTTAGATTTGGAGTGAATTCTTGAATTTGTCTTTTTAAAAATAAAAAACTACTCATTTGAACTAACCAATTTTGCGCTTGTTTAGTAATTAAAAGAAATTGTGCATTTAATTGTATTTGAACAAGATTTTGAAATTTTGTAATGACTTTTTCATATGTGTAATCTACCTTTAAAGCTTGAGAGCTTGATAGATGAGTTTTATAAATTTTTGAATCGTTACTAATTACATTTTTTTTAGAAAAAACTAATTTTCCGTTCTTTTGAAGGTAATTTGTTTGAAAAATTTTATACTTGATAGTTAGTTTTAATAAAAAATTAAAATAGGTTATTAACGAAGTAAAATTCTCTAATTTCGAATTTGGTTGAAAAGCAAATGAATTGTTTTTTAACTTTAGCCATTTGAAAAAAAGTTTAACTAACTGAACTTTTGATTTAATTTGACTTTGATCTGAAATAATTCGATAAAGTTTGAAACATTGCAAAAAATAGAAAGAGGGTGTTTTTTCTAGATTTTTAAAATAGTCAATGGAATAATAATAAATGGAATTACTATTCCATTGAGGAATAAGTTTTTTTCTTTTTTTTATTGGATCATAAGTTGAAGTTGGAATAGGGAAAAAAAGATCAAGTTCAGAAATAAAAGCTTCGCCTGAGGGGATAAAGGATCTTAGTTTATCGATATCGGTCGATAGTTTTCGTTTAAATTGATTTCGTGGTTTTTGATTTTTATTTTTTTCAAAATATACACCTGGACTTCGAATAATTTGACTAACAATAACTCTTTCACATCCATTTATTATAAATGTAGCGTCTGTTGTCATTAAAGGTAAAGTAATAATCGGAAATTGATTTTGATATCGAATATTATTGGCAACTTTATTTCGAACTTCAATCGGAATAACAAGTTGAGCCCTATAATTTCCACTATATTTTCTAGCAACTAATAAACTATAAGAGGGTTTAATTAAGCTATATTCTTCTCCAAACATAATGTATTCAGTACTTTGACTAAAATCCTGAATTCTTGAAAATAGAGCTAATTCTTCATTTAAACCCTGAGTAATAAACCAACAAAAGCTTATTCTTTGCATTGCTAAAAAATCAGGAAGAGAATTAATATAATTCATGTGTTTTTTCATCATTTTTGGTCATTTAGGTACGAATGGGTTAAATTTTATGTCTTTCTTTTATCTTCTAAATAATAAATTATTAAGACATAAAGACAATGGGATTAATCTTTTAATGATTGTTTTTTTCATTTGGTTACGATTTCAAAATTTTAACTAGAGTTCAGGTTTTTGTTAAAAAAATTCATCGAGAAGTTTTTTTTTGATTCTCAAAAACTTAAGCGAAAGTTCAATGGATCTTTCAATTTTTATTTAAAATAAGATAAATAGGATTTGGGAAAGTGTTTCAGTTATAAAATTACAACGAATTGTAAATCGAACTAACCATTACTTACTCAAATTTAGAAAGGAATTAATTTGAGATTAAATTAAAAGGAATTAATGTAGGGTGTGACTTAAAAGGTATTATGACATTTTAGATATTTTAAGGAAAACTTATTGTTGGAAAAAATTAAGTTAACCTTCAAAATTAAAAAACAGTAATTTCACTAAATGAATAATTTTCGATAGATTCATTTCAATTATTCATTTAGTTACAAATCTTTGAAATTTTTTTTTTAAACTCTTACTTTTATGTTTTAAGAAAAGTTAATATTTTCTTTAAAATCGCTTCCTAAGAATTCTTAAGAATTTAAGTTAATCTAAGCGGATTTTAAATACGCAGCTAGTTTTGCTTTTTTTCTTGCAGCAGCATTCTTATGAAAAATATTTTTTTTTGTCCCTTTATCAATTAAGCTATAAACTGAACTCAAAATTTTTTGTAACTCTTCTTTTTCTTTAGGATTTTGAGAAATTTTATAAGATTCTAAATTCTTAAAGAAAACTTTGATTTTTGTTCTTACTGAGCTTTTATAGAAACGATTTCGTAAACGATTTCTTTCATTAACTTCAATACGTTTTTTTGCCGATTTACTATTAGCCATAGAGTGATTCTTATTTTTTAAATATTTAAATAGTTGTTTTATAAATTTAAGGTTTAGCTTACTATAGTCTATTTGCTAAAAAATTAAAAGTTTTTCAAAGAAAATAAAAAATTTTTTCTAATTAACCCTTGTTAATTTCTCAATTTTTCGGCATTATATCATTGTTCCCACCAGTATGTTAGTAAATCGCATAAGTTTAAAATTTATGAGTTATCGAATTTATTTCATTGAATATACCTAAAAAAACTTTGATGTATTAGGGATAAACGAATTAGTAAAAATGATACAAAAAACCATTTCAAAATTACTAACTTATTTGATAAGATAAAGTAGGCTAGCAAAGTTCTTAATCGAACGAAAATTTCTTAGAACAAGATTATCTAAATTTTTTAGGAATCTCGATTAAATAGAAACGTTAGTTGAGTTTTATTTTGATAGTCAGAATAAAAATAAACTACTAGTTAATCAATCTTGAAAAGTTAACGAAAAATTTAGAAGAGACCCTAATCAAAGTACTTATTAGTGAAAACTTTTAAAGTCTTTTTATTATAAAAAATTAATTTATTTATCTTCACTAGCTTTTAATTCATAACTAACATCGCTTTTCGGCAATTCTAGTATCATAATGGTCCAAGATTTAAAAATTAGTTGAAAGTGGAATGATTGAGAATAGTTAACTTATAATCTCTAACGCGAGAAATGAACTATGTTGAAAAATGAGTAAAAATTCTAAAATAAAAATATAGTCTCTTCACTTTTTAACTAATTAACTAAACTTAATTAAATTTTAGTATATTCTTTTCAGAATATTTATTAATTCAATTTTTGCTTGGAGAAAACTATACTTCATATTCTGAGATTTATTTTTAATAGTCATTTAACTTAGAATTTTTTTAATTTTAAGAAATGTGAACTCAATGGTATTCAATATAAGAATTTAGATAAATTTTATAATCGTTTTAAAATCATTCGATTTGATTGAAAACCTAAATAATTCAACACTAAATAACATCAAAATAAAGTAATTTCAGTATGAAAAATGTAAGTTTAATTTCTTTTACCACTATCAGTTATCAAATAAATCAAATGACCATCGATTGAAACTTACCTCAATAGATTAAATTATTAGCTTTCTTATCGAATTCGAATTTTTATTTAAATTAATGTGGGAACACACCAAAGAAAAATTAAGCAGAAAAAGTTTTCACTTGTCTTATCATCTAGCTTTACAAATTTCGAAAAAGATTTATTTCGAAAAAATTCGATGATATTACTGAATTTTTGGATTTAAAAATGAGAATTTACAGTACTCTTCGGATTTTAATAAATCACTTAAAGAATAACAAGTAAGATAACTTATAATTATCAATATAGTAATTTCTGCAACTTAATATAATATTAATTAAAATTATTACTCTAAAATTTTATGGCCAAAAATAAAGGTACTCGCATTTTAATAACATTGGAGTGTACTGAATGTCGCTCAAATTTAAATAAACGTTCACCAGGAGTTTCTAGATATTCTACTCAAAAAAATCGAAGAAATAATCCAGAACGTTTAGAATTAAAAAAATATTGTCCACATTGTAATAAACCAACTATCCACAAAGAAATAAAATAATTATGGTATCAAAAAAGAGAAATACATCACCCATTAGCTTAAATCAAAAAATCGATTATAAAGATATTGACTTACTAACATTATTTATAACAGATCAAGGAAAAATTCTTCCACGTCGTGCAACTGGTGTTACAGTACAACAACAAAGAAAACTAGCAAAAGCAATTAAACGAGCAAGAATACTATCATTATTCCCTTTTGTTGCATCAAATTCTGTTTAAAATCATTGAGAGTTGTTATATGTTCAAAATATAATAACTCTCAATGAATTCAAACTTAAATTGATGCAGTAAGTTCTAAAATTTATAAGGAGAATTTTATGGGAAATTTTATCGATAAAACATTTACGGTAATTGCTGATATTCTACTAAAAGTCTTGCCAGCCAGTAAACAAGAAAAAGAAGCATTTTCATATTATCGAGCTGGTATGAGTGCGCAATCCAAAGGTCGCTATGCTGAAGCTTTACAAAATTATTATGAAGCTCTTCAAGTTGAAGAAGATCCTTATGATAGAAGTTATACCCTATACAATATTGGATTAATTTATGGAAATACAGGTAAATATACCCAAGCTTTAGAATTTTATCATCAAGCTCTTTCTTTAAATTCAAATCTTCCACAAGCCTTAAATAACATTGCTGTAATTTACCATTCACAAGCACTTCGTGCACAAAGTCTCGAAGAAGATGAATATATTGAACTTTCAAAAGAATTATTCGATAAAGCAGCAGAATACTGGATTCAGGCTTTAAAATTAGCTCCTGATAATTATCCTGGAGCCCGTAATTGGTTAAAAGTAACTGGACGTTTAACAGATAATAGTTAATTTAAAAATCTAGCATTATTGAGAAAACTCCGATTAGATTCAAGAATTCAATTAATTTTGGTGTACAATGATAAGTACCTAGAAAAAATTGTTACGGTTGAAAATATCAAATAAGACCGCGAAAGTATATTTATTCTTAAGTATTTTAAATATGTTAAATCAAAAATGGTAAAAACTAATTTAAATAAAGGTTACGTTACTCAAATTATTGGTCCTGTATTAGATATTCAATTCCCTGGTGGAAGTTTACCTCCTATTTACAGTGCAGTTGAAATTGAATTAGAAGATGGTACAAAAACTATCGTTGAAGTACAACAATTATTAGGTGATAATAAAGTACGAGCAGTATCAATGCGTTCTACAGACGGTTTAAAACGTGGTGTTGAAGCAGTTGATTTAGGTACTCCAATCGCTGTACCTGTAGGTACTCCAACATTAGGACGAATTTTTAATGTAATTGGTGAACCGGTTGATGAACAAGGCGAAGTAGTATACGATGAAACTTTACCAATTCATCGTGATGCTCCTGCATTTACTGAATTAGAAACAAAACCATCAATTTTCGAAACGGGTATTAAGGTTGTTGATTTATTAGCACCATACCGTCGTGGTGGTAAAATTGGATTATTTGGTGGTGCTGGTGTAGGTAAAACTGTATTAATCATGGAATTGATCAATAATATTGCAAAAGCACACGGTGGTGTATCAGTGTTCGGTGGTGTAGGTGAACGTACACGTGAAGGAAACGATTTATACGAAGAAATGAAAGAGTCAGGCGTAATTAATGAAAATAACTTCGCTGAATCAAAAGTAGCTTTAGTATATGGTCAAATGAATGAACCACCAGGGGCGCGTATGCGTGTTGGTTTAACAGCTTTAACAATGGCAGAATACTTCCGTGATGTAAATAAGCAAGACGTATTATTATTCATTGATAATATTTTCCGTTTTACACAAGCTGGTTCAGAAGTATCGGCTTTATTAGGTCGTATGCCATCAGCAGTAGGTTATCAACCAACGTTAGCTACCGAAATGGGTGCGTTACAAGAACGTATTACATCAACAACACAAGGTTCAATTACATCTATTCAGGCTGTTTACGTACCTGCCGATGATTTAACAGATCCAGCTCCGGCAACAACTTTTGCTCATTTAGATGCAACAACAGTATTATCACGTGCATTAGCAGCAAAAGGTATTTACCCAGCAGTAGATCCATTAGATTCAACGTCAACAATGTTACAACCAGGAATTGTTAGCGAAGAACATTACGAAATTGCTGAAACTGTAAAAGAAACATTACAACGTTACAAAGAATTACAAGATATTATTGCAATTTTAGGTATTGATGAATTATCAGAAGAAGATCGTTTAACTGTAGCTCGGGCTCGTAAAGTAGAACGTTTCTTATCGCAACCATTCTTTGTTGCTGAAATTTTCACAGGTTCACCAGGTGAATACGTAAGTTTAGAAGATACAATCAAAGGTTTCTCAATGACATTAAATGGTGAATTAGATGATTTACCTGAACAAGCTTTCTACCTTGTAGGGAATATTGATCAAGTAATTGCAAAAGCAGAAACTCTAAAATAAGGAGTATGACATATGGTTATGAACATTCGCGTTCTTACCCCTGACAGAGTAATTTGCTCAACAACAGCTGATGAAGTTGTTTTACCTGGTTTAACTGGCCAAGTAGGGGTTTTAGATGGTCATGCAGCATTAATCACAGCTTTAGATACAGGTTTATTACGTATCAAGTTAAATGAAAAATGGACCCCAATTATTTTATGTGGTGGGTTAGCTGAAATTGATCGAAATAGAGTAACAGTTTTAGTAAACGATGTAGAAGAACTTAGTAATATCGAACTAAGTGAAGCTACCAAAGACTTAGAAAAAGCAACTTTAGCTGTTGAAAATGCAGAAACAAGTAAATCTCGTTTAGATGCTTCTGTAGAATTAAAAAAAGCAACAGCTAGATTAGAAGCTATTAATTATTTATCATAATTTATAGGCTATTTCTTTCAATGTTTCATTATGTTTTCAAACATAATGAAACATCGAAAGAAAATTTAGTTTAATAGAATAGTACGAATTTACTTTGATTCCATGGCGACTAATTCTAATTTTAATTTTACAAATAATACTACTGTAACATTGGAATTACCTTTTTCAGAACATATTGAAGAATTACGGCAACGAATTTTTCTCTTGTTTTGGATAATTTTATTGTTAACTTGTGTAGCATTTATCGAAGTCAAAAGTCTAGTTAAAATTTTGGAACTTCCGATTAGTAATGTAAAATTTTTTCAAGTAGCACCTGGAGAATATTTTATTTCAACTATTAAAATATCATTTTATACAGGTTTATTGTTTTCAAGTCCTTTTGTAATTGGTCAATTAATACTATTTTTATTACCTGGCTTAACAAAAAAAGAGACAAAAATTATTTTACCTTTATTATTAGGTTCATTACTTTTATTTGGATTAGGATTAGCTTTTTCTTACTATACCTTAATTCCCGCTGCATTAAATTTTTTTTTAAATTATAGTGAGGAAGTTCTTGAACCATTCTGGTCATTTGATCAATACTTTGAATTTATTTTGGTCTTATTTTATAGTACCGGATTAGCTTTTCAAATTCCAATTCTTCAAATATTAGTTGGATTATTAAATATTGTCTCTGCGAAGCAAATGTTAGGGGCATGGAGATATATAATACTAGTATCAACCATCCTTGGGGCTATTTTAACACCCTCAACTGATCCTTTAACACAGTTATTACTATCTTTGGCAATACTAATGTTATACTTTACGGGATTAGGTATCTTGTTTTTATTAAAGAACTAACTTATATAATGAAATATCCAGACTTAAAAAGTATTGAAACTATGACAACTAACAAGTTTTTCAAAAGTCTTTTATTTGCTTTAACGATTGGTATAAATTCATTTGGTTTTTGTATTCAAGAGTCATCAGCATATCCAGTGTTTGCACAGCAAAACTATTCAAATCCGCGTGCGGCAAATGGAAAAATAGCTTGTGCAAATTGTCATTTAAATCAAAAAGCAATTGAAATCGAAGCACCACAAGCTGTTCTTCCAAATTCAGTGTTTGAAGTAGAGATTAAAGTACCTTATGACACAACTAAGCAACAAATTGGTGCAAATGGTAAAAAAGCAGATCTAAATGTAGGTGGAATTTTAATTTTACCAAACGGTTTTAAATTAGCAGCAAAAAGCCAAATTCCAGAAGAAGTTAAAATCAAAAATAAAGGTGTTTTTATCTCACCATATAGTACAGAATTTGACAATATTTTAGTAGTAGGTCCAATTGCTGGAAAAACTCACCAAGAATTAATTTTCCCTGTCGTTGCACCAGATCCGGAGAAAAATTCAGAAATTAAATATTTAACTTACCCGTTCTACGCTGGTGGTAATCGTGGTCGCGGACAAGTTTATCCAACGGGTGACAAAAGTAATGTAAATGTATTTGGTGCAAACCAAGCAGGTCAAATTACAGAGATTACAACTTCAGAAAAAGGTGAATCTAGTATTGTAATTGTTAATTCAAATGGTACGAAAACATCACAGATTGTTCCAGCTGGCTTAAGCTTAATCGTTAAACAAGGCGATGCTGTAAAAGTTGACCAAGCTTTAAATAGTGATCCAAATGTTGGTGGTTTTGGACAAGAAGAATCTGAAATTGTATTACAAAACCCAATTCGAATTGTTGGTTATCTTGCATTCTGTTTAAGTGTATTAGTAACACAAATTGTATTAGTGTTAAAGAAAAAACAATTTGAAAAAGTTCAAGCTGCAGAATTAAACTTCTAAACGTACAAAGTTACAAAAATAATTTAATTAAATTGGAAGCTTAGTCTTAGACATAGAAGTAGAGTAGATATTTGCACTCAAATTAGGTTAGGGAATGATAAATAATACTATTGATCATTCCCTAACCTTTGAATTATTGATTAGTATAATTCGTCTTCTTGATGTACTAAGATAGTACAGTCTGATTTAGGATATGCAATACAAGTTAAAACAAAGCCAGCTTCTACTTGATCATCATCTAAGAAAGTTTGTTCTGATTGATCAATGTTTCCTTCTGTTACTTTACCTGCACAAGTTGAACATGCACCCGCACGGCATGAGTAAGGTAATTCAATACCTTGTTCTTCAGCAGCATCTAAAACGAATACATCGTCATTACAATCAATTGTAGAATTGATATCATGTTCTTCACTTAATAATGTCACTTTGTAAGTAACCATATAACTCCTTATTTTTAATGATTATAAAGCAAAAAACTAATTTCACTTTACTACCTTATATTATACCACGTAAATTTGATACAAATAAATTTTTTTTATTAAAATTTTAAAAGCCTTTATTTTATTTAAATGTTTGTTTTAAACGACTTGCTTTTCCTCTTAACTTTCTTAAATAATAAAGTTTTGAACGACGTACTTTTGATGAACGTAAAACAGTAATTGAATCGATTTTTGGAGAATGAATTAAAAAAATCCTTTCAATCCCAATTCCTTGTAAAATTTTTCTAACCGTGATTGTTGTATTAATGGAACTATTTTTTTTTGCAAGAATAGTTCCTTCATAGAATTGAACACGTTCTTTATTTCCTTCGATAATTTTAACTCCAATTTTGACATTATCACCAATTCGAAGTAAAGGAAGATCTTTCTTTAAGAAATTACTTTCTATATTACTTATTGTTTGTTGTGTATTTAAATTAACCATAAGTTTGCAATCTTAATATAATTGTTTTCATATGATTTAGTCTACAACTAGATCGTGAAAAAAACAATATTAAAATGTTCAATCTGCATTCGACTGGGTTCGAACCAGTGACGTTCCAGAGGAAAACGGATTATGAGTCCGGTGCCTTCAACCACTCGGCCACGAATGCAAATATGGAGCTGATGGGAATTGAACCCATGTCCATCTAAAATTTTTTAATGTACTCGTTCACAGGTATAGTTTCAAAGAACAGATGTTTAATAAAAATATTCTAAGCTACAATGTTTAAAAACGTCTAGCCGTAATGAACAAATTTAGATAATAAATTTTGATTAGTTATTAAACAGCAAATCGAACTGAAGTAAAAGAATTATTAATTCTAGTAAAATTCACTGCGCGAGAAATAAACGAAATTATGTTATTAGCATTTAATTTGAATGTTGTAGATTTTTACGAAGAATACAAACTTCGACCTGAATCATACATTAATTAATTTTAAATGTCGAAACCAAATCAGCCCCAAAAACTAGTTTATTCCGCTTTCAGAAATACCATAAGCATGAAGGGAATCGAACCCTTGACTTTCAGAATCGGAATCTGATGCTCTATCCACTGAGCTACATGCTTTTTTAGAATTGACGTCTATCTTAACTGTAAAAATTTTTGATGAAAAAAAGAAATACCTAGTTCCATTTTTCATCAAAAATTTTTAGATTTTAAAAATTAATAGTAAATTTTACCACCACCCCATTTTTCTGTAAGAACTTTTGGTTGTAATAAAATATGGCCAGCAATTGCCGTTAAATCTTCATCAGTTACTGAACGCATACGTGGATAAATATCAGCACTTTTAATACTTGGATGAACTTCCGCAATTGATTCTAACCCATCATATGTTGTTGGGTTTTTTAAGAAATCTACTAAAGCAGCAACGTTATCACGACGAGGTGTCGCTAAACTTAAAGCTTCACTATCTAGACCAACGTTTGGATTTGTTTTTGTAATACCACCTAAATGACAAGCACCACAAGTTGCATTAAATAAACGCTTACCACGTTTTACTTGTTCTGGTGTTAACACCATTGTTTTACCCGAACCGTCGACAACAACAGTACGTGTTGCTTCGTCTAAATCAATAGCTGATGCTGTTGTAACAAAAAAACTAAAAATACCGAAGAATACTAAAGAAAAAAGTTGTGAATACTTTTTCATCATAATTAAAAACAATTATTTATAAATTTGGAACCAAGATAATTATAAAGTTAAAAAAACTATCTTTTTTTCTTTCTCTTTAATTTTGCCATATTGGCTATTAAACCTCTCAATCGAATATTTTCCCATCCAGTAACTAATACTGTAACAATAATAAGCACTTGACTAAATAAAAGAATTGGATCTAATCGCCATCCATGAACCATTAAAATACAACTATAAAGTAAGCCGATAGTTGCAAAAAAAATATCTTCATCTCTTGCAACTTCTGGTTTAATATTTCGGAGAAAGTATAATATCAATACTCCAAAACTTACTATAATCCCTAAAAAAATATTTGGGCCAAAACTAAAGTTTATCATAAGATATTTAATTTTAATTTAATAGACTTTATATTAGATTAACTAGAAATACTAGAAATGAAAATTAAACTGTTAATATAACATTTCAATGTTATAATTTTTGAATTCGTTAATTAAACGATTAATAATAGTAACTACAAACTAAATTTGTTGAAAGAGATAACTTTCAAAAAATTCTTTACAGTTAACTACGTGTTACTCGATCGCTTTGGCTAATAAAAACTAAAGCTCCACCGATAGCAAGTGCAATAACAGCACCGGCAACTAAACTAGCGACAAAATTTCCTAATGAAGGTGTCATATTTTATTTCCCGTTATTTTAAATAATAAAGTTAAAAATAGTAAGATTGACTACACTAAATATTGTATCAGCTTTTACAAAAAAAATATAATTAATATTTTTTCTTTTTGTTTAAAATTATTTTCAAGTTTAATTCTTTTATTTTGATGGATTCAAATATAGTGAATTTAAGTTATTTGTTAGTAAATATTAATAATTAATATTTACTAACAAATAATAAAATAATAAATAACTGTTTATAATTGAACTAGCTATTTATTTATTTAATATGAATTTGACATAAGACATAAACATAGAATATAATAACAAAATAATTTTAGACATGGCATATAACAACAACTATATTAAATGGATATAGATTTAATACTGATTAAAACGATTTATTTGATGCTGCTATCTTACGATCCTGACATATTAAATATGTTGATTAACCATACTAAATGCTATACCCATTGTAATTATAATAATTTTTTTTTTTAATGTCAATATCTAACTGAAAAATTGTTACAAATATTTTTTATATTGAAAATTAACCTTGCAATTTTCTAGAATGTCCTTTAATATATATTTAAGCCCGGATAGCTCAGTTGGTAGAGCAGTGGATTGAAGATCCTCGTGTCACCAGTTCGAATCTGGTTCTGGGCATTTAACTTTCAGTTTCACTGTTATAAAATTTTGTTTGTTGTTCATTAAATTTTAGCTTCACTGTTCCTATAGGTCCATTACGATGCTTAGCAATAATAAGTTCAATGAATTGTGAGGTCGTCAAGTTTAATTGGGCTTGGTTTGTAGGATTATTTCGATAGAGCATTAATACGAGATCTGCATCTTGTTCAATTGAACCACTTTCTCTTAAGTCTGATAAAACCGGTTTTTTATCCATTCGATTTTCAACATTTCGACTTAATTGAGATAAACCAATGATCGGTACATCGAATTCTCGTGCAATTGTTTTTAATGAACGAGTTATATAGGATAATTCTTGAACTCGATTTTCAATTTTTAATTTTGAGTTTTGCATTAGTTGAATATAATCTATAATAACGAGTCCTAATTGATTTTGCTCAAAAAGAATTGTTTTAATTTTTGATCGAATATCGTGAATTGATAAGTCAAACGTATCATCAATAAAAAGAGGGAATTTCGATATAATTTTTATCATTTTATTAATTTTAATCCAATCATTTTGATATAATTTTCCACTTTTTAATCTCATTTGATTAATATTTGTTTCCATGGATAATAAGCGATACATGATTTGTTCTTTAGACATTTCAAGGCTAAAAAAAAGTACTGGAAGTTTTGATTTCTTAATTAAGTTTGATGCAATATTTAAACTTAAGGCCGTTTTTCCCATTGAAGGTCGTCCAGCAATAATAATTAAATCAGATTTTTGAAAACCTTGTGTTAACAAATCTAAATCTCTAAAGCCTGAAGTAACACCAGATAATTCCGGCTTTAGAGATTTAGTTTTTAATTCAAAAAAGATATTATTTACTAGTTCAGCACTGCTCGAGATTGTTTGAACTTTAATTTCATTCGTCAAATGAAATAATTTATTTTCCAACTCCTTAAATACATTTTCCAAAGGAATACTAGTTATGTAACTAGAATTAATCGTTTCATATCCTAATTTAATTAAGGATCTTCGAATGTACTTATCTTTTACCAATCGTAAATAATCATCGAGATAAACTAAGTTTGGAATTTGACTTAAAAGTTCTATTAACACTTTAATACCTCCAATTTTTTGAAGCATTCCATTATCTTGAAGAAATGTAATTAAAGTAAGAATATCAATGGGAAGATTATTTTTATACATAAAAATAATAACTTTATATAGTTCTTGATGATTTTTAAAATAAAATACATCAATAGAAATTGTTTTGAGAGTTAATTCGATCGCTTCTGAATTAACTAATAAACAACTTAATATCATTTTTTCTGCTAAAAAATTATGTGGTAGGTATTGGTTTATTAATATTTTTTTATTATTCAAGTCCTGGTTCTGCATAATCGAGTATAAAAATTAAATAAAAATTTAAAGCTTGTAATTTAAATTTATTAGGTTTATAGTGAATATACGCGTCCTTAGTTCAGTTGGTAGAACGCTAGTCTCCAAAATTAGATGTCGAGGGTTCAAGTCCTTCAGGGCGCGTTTCTCTTTTCTGAAAGAGGTTTTAGTTTTATTTGATAGAATTTATCTTTTTAGAAAATTTGTAATTAAATTAGTTATTTTAAGTTAGTATAAACCTTTTTAATTTGAAATAAAAACTTAATAAATTTAAAAATTACAGATAAGTATAAGTTTAGAAAGTAAAATTTGCATTATCCATTCATATTATTAAATTTTTATGGCTAAAAAAATTACTGCATTAATTAAACTAGCTTTACCAGCAGGAAAAGCTACTCCTGCTCCACCAGTAGGTCCAGCTCTGGGTCAACACGGTGTTAATATTGCAGCTTTTTGTAAAGAATACAACGCTAAAACGGGCGATAAATCAGGTTTAATTATTCCTGTAGAAATTTCTGTGTATGAAGATCGAAGTTATACATTTATCCTTAAAACTCCACCAGCATCTGTTTTATTAGCTAATGCGGCAAAAATTAAAAAAGGTTCGTCAACACCTAACCGCGTTAGCGTTGGTTCTATAACAAAAGCTCAACTTGAAGAAATTGCAAATGTTAAATTACCTGATTTGAATACTACAAAAATAACGAGTGCAATGAAAATTGTTGAAGGAACTGCTCGAAATATGGGTATCTCCATTGTAGATTAAGTTCAAACTAAATAAGTTTTTAATGGAGAAAAAATTATGCGAAAACTATCGCGTCGTCATAAAGAAAATCTAGAAAGAACTAAAAATATTACTTATTCCAATTTAGAAGATGCTATTGCTGCATTAAAAGAATCAGCAACAGCAAAATTTGTGGAGTCTGTGGAATTTCATGCAAATCTAAATATTGATCCAAAATATGCAGATCAGCAACTACGGACAACTGTGACTTTGCCAAATGGTATTGGAAAACAAGTTAGTATAGCAGTTCTAACTAATGAAGAAAATTTTGAAGAAGCAAAATCATCGAATGCTGACATTGTTGGAAATGATGATTTGATTGAACAAATTACTCAAGGAAATCTTAATTTTGATTTGTTAATTGCTACACCAAATATGATGCCGAAACTAGCTAAATTAGGTAGGGTCTTAGGTCCAAAAGGATTAATGCCTTCACCAAAATCTGGTACGGTTACAAGCAATTTAACCGAAACTTTAAATGAATTTAAAAAAGGTAAGTTTGAGTATAAAGCGGATAAAACTGGAATTGTTCATGTAAATTTTGGAAAAGTTGATTTTTCAAATGAACAGTTAGTAGAAAATTTACGGGCGCTTTATCAATCTATTGAACAAAATAGACCATCGGGTGTTAAAGGGAAATATTTTAAAACTTTATTTGTTTCTACAACTATGGGTCCATCTATAAGAATTGATTTAGAATTATTTGCCTAAATTTCTAATAAAATTTATCAAAATCCTATTATTTTATAATATAACCAAAAATTATTATGTCAGAAAAAATTGATCAAATTGTTGAAGATTTAAAAACATTAACACTATTAGAAGCATCAGAATTAGTAACAAAAATTGAAGAAACGTTTGGAGTAGATGCTTCCGCAGCCGCAGGTGGTGGTATGGTAATGGCAGCTGCTGCTCCAGCCGCTGAAGAAGTGGAAGAAAAAACAGAATTTAACTTAATGCTAGATGAAGTTCCTGCAGATAAGAAAATTGCAGTATTAAAAGTTGTTAGAGGATTAACTGGTTTAGGCTTGAAAGAAGCAAAAGAATTAGTTGAATCAGCACCAAAACAAGTTCAAGCTGATATGGCAAAAGATGCTGCCGAAGATGCTAAAAAACAAATTGAAGATGCCGGTGGTAAAGCATCATTAACATAAAAATTCGCTAAAACATAGGAATTTAAAAATTCCTATGTTTTATTAAATTTTTAATATATAAAAATTTATTTCGATTCAAATAAAGTTTTATTAAAGTTTTAGATGAAACTGTATTATTAAAAGATTTATAATTCGAAATATCGATAATTGGGAAATGAATTTTAAAATCAAAAGTTTAATACTCTTGACATTGACTACATTTTATGCTAAATTACTCTTGTGTAAATTAGAAACTTAATAAACTTGAGAAAAAGAGTTTTAAACTCTTTAACTAGCTCTAAAAACGTTAACATTATCGCGGAGTAGAGCAGCCTGGTAGCTCGTTGGGCTCATAACCCGAAGGTCAATGGTTCAAATCCATTCTCCGCTATAAATTTTGATAATTTTAATAAAAAAACAATTTTTTTATTAAAATTATATAGTGAACGTTAAACATTTATAAAGTTTTACAGATGACATTAAATTTACAAACACCGTTTCCTACATTTGGTGGAAGTACTGGCGGCTGGCTTCGTTCAGCTGAAGTTGAAGAAAAATACGCTATTACTTGGACAAGTCCAAAAGAGCAAATATTTGAAATGCCCACTGGTGGTGCTGCTATTATGCGCAATGGCGAAAATTTATTATATTTAGCGCGTAAAGAGCAATGTTTAGCATTAGCAACTCAATTACGTACTTTCAAAATTAACGACTATAAAGTTTATCGAATTTTCCCTAGTGGTGAAGTTCAATATTTACATCCAAAAGATGGTGTATTCCCTGAGAAAGTAAATCCAGGTCGAACAGCTGTTAATAGTAGATTATTCTCAATTGGAAAAAATCCAAATCCAGCTTCGATTAAATTTAGTGGAGCTACAACTTACGAAAGTTAATTAAAATTTAAGATTAGTTTTGTAGCTAATCTTTTGGCGAGATGGCAGAGTTGGTCGATTGCGTCTGATTTGAAATCAGATGAATCTTTGCGGGTTCCGTGGGTTCGAATCCCACTCTCGCCTTTATTATATATTTATTAAAAAATGTCGCATACTTGTGTCAGAATATTCTAAGAATTTTAATGCTTTATGAATAAAGTTTACGATTGGTTTGAAGAACGTTTAGAAGTTCAAGCAATTGCTGATGATATTTCGAGTAAATATGTACCACCTCATGTAAATATTTTTTATTGTTTTGGTGGGCTTGTATTTACATGTTTCTTAATTCAAGTTGCAACGGGTTTTGCAATGACTTTTTATTACCGTCCAAGTGTTGTTGATGCATTTGCTTCAGTAGAATATATTATGACAAGTGTTAATTTTGGTTGGTTAATTCGATCAATTCACCGTTGGTCAGCAAGTATGATGGTATTAATGATGGTACTTCATGTTTTCCGAGTATATTTAACAGGTGGTTTCAAAAAGCCTCGTGAATTAACTTGGGTTACAGGTGTAACTTTAGCAGTTGTTACAGTATCATTTGGTGTAACTGGTTACTCGTTACCATGGGATCAAGTTGGATTCTGGGCTTGTAAAATTGTAACAGGTGTTCCAGCAGCAGTTCCAATTGTTGGTCCACCGTTAGTTTTAGTTTTACGTGGTGGAGAAAGTGTTGGTCAAAGTACTTTAACTCGATTCTATAGTGCTCATACATTTGTATTACCATTAGCAGCTGCAGTTTTAATGTTAACTCATTTCTTAATGATTCGTAAACAAGGTATTTCAGGTCCTTTATAAGAGTCAAGAGTCGAAAAATTGAAACTTGTAAAATATCGTAGAAATGTTAAAGATAGTTGAGAAATGTAAAAACTATCGACTAGTATTTCAATACAAAATATAAATTATTATAGTAACTTTATTATGTCAGTAATTAAAAAACCAGATTTAACAGATCCAAAATTAAGAGCTAAATTAGCAAAAGGTATGGGTCATAACTACTACGGCGAGCCAGCATGGCCAAATGATCTTTTATACGTATTCCCTCTTACAATGTTAGGGACACTTGCTTGTGTTGTAGGTCTATCAGTTTTAGCTCCTACACAAATGGGAGAACCTGCAGATCCATTCAACACACCTCTAGAAATTTTACCAGAGTGGTATTTCTTCCCAACATTTAACTTATTACGTGTATTACCAAATAAATTATTAGGTGTTTTAGCTATGGCTGCAGTTCCATTAGGTTTAATCACTGTACCGTTTATTGAAAACGTAAATAAATTCCAAAATCCGTTCCGTCGACCAATTGCAAGTTTAACCTTTATTTTAGGTTTCTTTGTAGCAGTATGGTTAGGTATCGGCGCATGCGTACCAATTGATAAAGCAATTTCATTAGGATTCTGGTAAAAAGTAATTTTTGAATTTCTATGATTTTAAAAAAATCATAGAAATTCAAAATGTTCTCTTCCTTTATAAAATTTAAACGAAGTCATAGTATATTTTAATCTATCTTAATAACAAATCTTTTTTTTTTACTTTCAATGTTTTAGATCTCCGTACTCTTAGTTTTTTAAGAAGATTAACTCTAAAAAATAACCCCCGTTTTAAAAAGCAGATGAAATTAAAAAAAAATGTTATAAAAGTCTTAAATTTGTCTAAGTGAGCTTGTTGAAAACCAAAAATCGTAACAAGGTAAAAAATCTTTTACGATCAACTTGAGTCTAAAAATCCATTCTCCGTAAATAATGTGATTTTAAAGCTATTGTAGAAAATTGTTGCTGTCGCATTGGTCGCAACTTAACAGCTAACCAATTCACCTGGGAATGGTGAAGAGGCAATAGTTTTCCAGAATAGTCTAAAAACCGTTTGGATAGCTTATCTTCGAATTCTTCGAAAGAATTGGATACCAACAAAGATTGATAATCTTGAATATATTGTCCCCTTATTTCATATTCAAATTTAATAGAATTTTGCTCTCTTGATTCATAAATCCGAAAACATTGATTGCTTTTTCGATGCCCAATTTTTAAAGAAAGACCCCCAGACTTTTTTTAAAAAGAAATATTTTTATTTGTTTTTCGAACTCTTCGATGGCAATCCTCAAAAAAATCCTCAACAGTTGTTTTATCAGATCCTCTATTTTTTCGAGAAAAGTTAATATCAAATCGACTAAGAGTAGCATCAGAAAAAAATTCCCAAGAAACTAACTCTTGCTTAATAAGACTATACAAAAGTCGACCATTCTGTCCAGTAAACTCAAGTATAACGCCATCCCAATAAGGATTATCAATAACAAACCGAACTTCAAATTTATTATTTTTAAAATCAACCCTAATACTAATAGATTTTTTGGGTGGATCTTTTAATTTGCCGATTGAAAAATAAGAATTAAATCCAATCTTAAAAAGGTAATCGGTTAATTTCTTTCGCCTTGGTTTCTCAAGTTTCTGAAATAAATAAACAAGTGGATCTAATATTGATAGATATGGCTCGAGAAATAAAGAAAATTGAGGCTATGAAATATTATGAACCCAGCACAATTACTCACTGCAAGAAAATAAATGATTTAAATACGAAGTTAGCGTACGCAGTCACACAAATAATCCTTTTAAACCAATATAAAAATTTTGAAGCTTAAGGCTAGAAGAAAAAAGTATAAATTAAAAATAATTTACTAGTAAATACTATTATGAATCTGAAAAATTTTTTTAAAAAGCACGACATTGAGTTCGAGACAGACAAAAAAGCAGTAAATTGGCTAAAGTCCCTAAAACCTAAGAAAGTTGTTAAAATCGGCTCATCTTACTTTGTAGATGAACAAGAAGCAGACGGATTATTTGAAACATACCTAAATAAACAAATAAACTTACGTCAAAAACGGGCGCAACAGGCACGTAAAAATTTTACAAAAAAAAGTACGTTCAACCAGTAAGTTTCGATATACCGGAGACATAGCTATTTTTAAAAAATTTCGTAGGTTTTTAATCATATAGGCTAAAACTGAATCTCTACTCGTTGTTTTGGTATCTAAATTAGTAAGGAGCAGGTTAAATACCGTTAGAGAGCTTTAAAGCTAAAATGAGTCCTGCACATATAAAAATGTATAGGAGTACCTACTAGAATTTAAAATAGGTGGTCTGAGGGCTCTCTAATGCACAGACCGTCGACCTTTACAAGACGATTGTTAAGTAAACACAAATAATTGAGAATGACACTATGAAGAAAAATCAAGAAAATGATATTTATAAAAGATTTAACTTAGATTTGAAAAAAATATTAGATAGACCTTTAACTAAGTACAACAAGGACAGGAATTTACGAGAAATGATACTCCTATTCGAGCTTGAAGATTTTGACTATTTAGTTTCTAGCATGGAGGAGCAGATACAAACTCTAGAAAAAATAGGTAAAGACATGTTAGAAAGATTTAAAATTGAAAAAAGAAATAATTTTTCAAACGAGTTAGAAGATAAGTATTCAGAATTTGTTTGCTCCAATGAAGATTTAAGGGGGGGTTTGATAGAAAAACAAGCTTTATTCTATCAAAAACGTATAGAAGAAATTAGAAATGAGTTAAAAGCCTTAGACAAGGAGTAACGTTAACCTAAGCCCTAGATTTCACATTAAAATTGTATTGTGAAAAAGTCAGGGCTAACCTTCTAATTAATTTTTGTTCTTTACCATCTGATTTACTCTAGTTAAAGAATTTTTAAAATATTAATTTTTTTAATTTAGAAATAAATTATTGTATTTTTAAGGTTGTACTCGGAAAAAAGGTGTACAGTTCACAGTACTGAACTCTAACGTACAAATATTTATAGGATACAAAGACAAACAAAGAGAAATTTACAGGAATAAAGGATATGTTTAATGAAATTCCGCAGAGTCGTAGATTTGGATACACTCGAGTAAGTTCTAGCTCTCAAAATGATCGTTTTTCACTTGAATCCCAGAAAGAAGAATTATTGAAACGAGGGGTACTGGAAAGCAACATAAGAGAGGAGATAGGGTCAGCTACTTACTCACTATCAGAGCAATCTGTTCTTCGGCAGTTAATTGACCAAGAGTTGCAAGAGGGTGACATGTTATTAGTGACAAAAATGGACAGGTGCGGTAGGAACATCTTAGATTTTTTAAAATTACAAGAGAAGCTTTGGAGTAAGTCTGTAACTTTCGTTGCTCTTGATTTACCCTACTCTAACGACATCGTTCTTAACAAGTCGATAGCTCACTATCTTGCCTCAGTAGCTCACGCTGAGAAGGTTCGTACAAAAGAACGGCAAAGAAAGGGCATTGAACATGCAAAAAGAGCTGGAAAATACAAGGGACGAAAAACAGTTATTACCGACGGGTTGATCGAGCAAGTTCGGGATTTAAAAGAAAACAAACATCTAACTGTTACTGAAATAGCTAAGATTACGCATAAAGCCCGTACAACTATCTATAAAATTTTAAAGAATGAACTTGATTATGTTCCTGCTCACAAGTTATTTAAAAAAGAATAATTTTTAATTAAAAACTTGCATGAACAAAAGTAACAATAAGGATAATAAGAATTATCCTAACAGCTACGGCGACAACCTTCCCAATGAGAGTAGCAAAGATCAAGGAAATGACGATATTTCTAAGAATTCCAAGTATTTAGATGAGTTTAATCAGTTTCTAGAATTTCAAAAAGAGTTTCAAATACGAAACGATGAATTGAGAGAACAACTTTATGACGAGGAGCAGAAAAAAAGAAAAGTGATAAGACTTGCATCTGACATAAATAAGGAGTTAGTGCGGGATCGTTACTACCAATTGAATCAACAAGCAAAACGAAAAGGTAAAAGAGTTGCATTTTGGAGAGAATTACCGGGTAACGTAAAAAGAGAGACAAAAAAATTTATTGTTAAACTCTTAGACCCAAACGTTTTTGTGCCATTAGCTGCCAGTCTTATTATCTACTTTGAAACAAATAAAATCGCAAGAAAAGTAGAGGAGCAAGACATACAAATTAAAGCTATAATTGAACAACCCGCTTTTAAACCTGCTCCTAAAAGAAAGGTAGCTACGTACGTTATAATTGCTGGAACAATGGCTGTTCAGTTGTACATGCAAGTGTGCACAAAATCAGAGTTACATAACACTAGAGCTCAGTTAGACCAAGCAAATCAAATTCTACAACAAACAAAAGGAGAATCTAAAGAAAACTCAGCCAGACACTCTGTTCTTATTAAACAAAAGGCTATTCAATGGGAGAAATTACCAAATCCGATTTTTTCTAGGTTAGATGTAGTCAAACAAACCATCGGGCACCGAAGGTTGGATACAACTTCTGCTTACGTTAACAAATTATCTGATCAAGAAAGACAAGCGCGGATTTCTCAATTAAATTAATGTCCTCCGAAAAGCATCTAGAATTCGATTTAAGCCCATCTAATAACCATATGTATATATATAAGAGTTTTATGTATTACAACAGAATTTTACGCCTTTGGGTAGTTGATCCATTGGATTATTTTTTATTAAGTGCTATTATTGGAAGTATTCTAGCTTCGTGTTTGAAAGATTACTTATCTGAAAAGAAAGCTATGGAACGATTAAAAAATTCCATTATTAAAAAATCAAAATTAGTAATTAAATCGGATAAACCCACTCCCAATTATAAAGAAATAAGAATAAAAAAGATTTATAAATTCGCTTTAGAAACTCGCGGCGGGCAATTTGAAAATTTTCAAGCAGATCATGAGTTTTCTAATGAAGTTTTTAAGTTGGCACAAGAAATTAAAGGATTAGTTGAACGACTAGCTAGCTTCCTTAAAGAACGAGAATTAAAAGGAGTAGCTAGAATTTTCTTTAAAAATGGTCGTTTAATTCTGGAGCTTATTTTATATAAGTGTAGAATTGACATTACTTATTCGTTGTTAAATGCGGGATTAAGCACTCAAGTGATTGTAATAACAGCGACTGCAGGCGGTGCTGTAGGGTTTACTCTTTCTTGGTTTTCAGCAGGTGCAAGTTTAGTTGCTCCGCCAGTATTAATTTCAATTTTATTAATACGAAGTGTTGCACAACAGATTGTAAATCAGAGAGATTATTCAAAGTTTAAAAAGATGGTTAATCAAATGTTAGAGGATGATGAACTAAAACAAACAATCCGAGCATTCTTTATGGAGGGCGAAGTCCCAACAACTACTGGTATAGAAATGAAATCATGGGATTCAGATAAAAATCCTCTACCAGAGTTCAATTTTGACTCAGATCAAACTTCTGAAGAATTTATAAAAGCTAGAATGAAAGAAGAGCTTGGATTAGTTGAAAATCCTACTCCAGAACAGCTTGAAGAAATCATACATAACAGAAATATTAGAAATAAAGGAAAGACAGTTTATTTCAAAGATGTTATCAAAGGAATAGTTGAAGATCCAGATGATATTATAGATGCTGAAATTGTCAAAGAAGCTATAAAGGTTAAAGTAAAAAACGAAGAACTTTAAGATTATTTCAAACTTCCTTAAAATCTTAAAGGAAGTTTGAAATAAAAATTTTTTAAAGAATTTCTATTGTAATTTTTATCGATGTTACGTATTTAGTTATCTGTAGCTAACTAAATGTGGGTTCTGTGCTAAGAGGTTCAATTCCAATTTTTAAAATTACAAAAACAACAAATATTCAATAATTCAAATTTCATGAATCGGATCACTTATCACGATTTTGGATTGTTTGAAACTGAGGCACTCGAAGTGGATTTCATTAGTCTCAACATTAAGCGAATTACTTCTCATCAAATAAGACGCTTAGCATCTTATTTCCAAAATATAGGATTTAATTCTTATCAAAAACAATTAGATTCCAATCACTCTAGAAAAAAGATAAACGATAAGAATAATTTTTACAATCAATTTGAAGTTTATTTTATCATGAAAATTCCTTATCAGAAAGAAATTATCCAACTTCAATTTCCTGGCGTTAGTGGAAAACAATTTTATAAACTAAAACAACAGTTGACTGACGCTCAAAACGAGCTTAAGGAGGCTAATAACTACGCGAGACAGAGAGTCAAAAAAGTGATTCAAGAAAAAGAAAAAGAGATTAAAAGTATAGAAAGAGAACGTAGTAAAATTGATAGCGACTTAAGTAAGAAGGAGAAGCAGTTGGATATCCTTAATAAAGACAATAAAAAGTTAAAGAAACAATTTAAGAAAATAAAGAATAATTTAAGCGAGGAAGAAAATAAAAATTTCGAACTAACTCAAGAAAGAAACAACTATCTTGTTGACTTACTTGAAGAACGTAAAAAAACGCGCAGTTTTACGAAGAAAGTAATGAATTACTAAATAAATTACTTGACCAACAAGAGACTGATCAGAAAAAACGATGGTGGCAGAAAGTTAATGTTAGTATACAACCTAGTGTTTACGTCTCAAATAGTAAGTTTAAAACTAGAGATACGAAAAAAGATGAGGATGACAAGATAATTGAAAAGGAACATCATTTTTTCCCAGCTTTCAATGATGACTGTCATATTGAACCTCTAACAGTGAGGGAACGGTATAACCCAGAAACAAATAAATGGGAGGTACAACCAAATCCAGATTATGAAACAGATGGATTTGTATCAATTGCGACAAAACCAATGGATAGCGCAAGAAAAACAGTGCGAGGTATTTTTAAAAGAGACAATACCCGTCCTTAGACTCTATTTTTATTTAGTATTCAAGGAGTTTCTCAATGAATTTTAAGAAACACGATATTGTAATCGACTGGATATCTTACAATATAAAAGATTTAACATTAGAAGAAACTTCTCCGATAGCTGAATATTTTTTTAGTATAGGATTTAATTGTCAAAAACAACAAAAAGAAAAAGACATCAAGTATTGGTTTGAAAAGTATGAAAACGATTACAAAGTATTATTTTCAGAAAAAGTATACGCTCGTGACTTTTGGTCAGGAGTCATTATATCTTTTTCTGGATATAATGCTTATAAATTCTACGAACTGATAGAAAACCATGAATTTGATTGGAGTGTTTTTGATAGAGAAATTACTACTTTAGGGCTTCTTGATCTTCATTGTTTAAATGATATACCGTGTAAAGATTCAAACCCTTTTGATTTTTTAAAGCAATCTTATGACTATATACTTAAAAAATCAAAAAAGAGAACTGTTAAATTAGAGAATAACACGATTCTAAGAATCTGCAAACGCACAAGCTATAATTACTTCCGCATTTACTTAAAATCAGACTTTACACAAATTGAGTTTGAATTAGAAATGAAAAAACATAAAACGAAAGTATTTCAAGATTACCTGTTTGAAAACAATATTGAGCAATTCGAGGCTGAAGTGGTCGACTATTTTTACAAATCTTGGATAAGACTTTTACCATCTTCAAAGTATACCGAATGGATACTCGATTACCAGAGAGATAAAAAACGTAGTGAATCAAAACAGCTAGTAACTAGCTTTTTAAACAATAAGATTGATAAGTCGCAGTCAAAGATGAAAAGTTTTTACTTACTTACTCAACTGTTATCTTATATCCGAACGTTGGATGTTTATGAGCCTGTAATTTTATCTAAACAGATTTATTATCATAGTTCTTTTAAAATCGCTGACTTTCTAGAATACATAGGTAAAGATCCAACTAACTACTATCAAATAAAAAAAGTATTAAAAAGTCTACAAGATTTTCAAAACATAGAACCTTTAACAACTTATTTCGATGATAAATCTTTTACGAAGCATGTGCTATTCCCGTCCTACTCAATTTCTAAAAAAGATAAATACTGGATAGCTGAGCTGGCTTTCTCTGAAAAACTACATCAGTATAACTATCCTTTTGCATTTAGTACATCTTTTTTAAAAATTGAAAATAATTATGACTTACTTGTTAAACATCAAATTGTTCTATCCTACAGTAATAGGAGTTCTGTAAAAACGCTCTTTGTAAAAACTTTGATAAAAGGGTCTTCGCGTACAACAAAACAACAGATGCAAATACGTGGGATTATTCTTCAAATGCTGGACTGTATGGAAAAGAATAATTTGATTGAATCAAGGTATGTTGTTACAAAAGAGTCAGGCGCGGATATTTTTACAGAGAAATTAGAGAACAATATGTTAGCAGGTGCTAACTCTTTAGTATTTTTTGAAAGACTGTACTTAGAACCTTTATAATATAGTACTTTTACGATTGTCTAGATCCTATCTATTATTATTTTATATCATTACTTGCTAAATTTATAAAATATTTTAGTAAGATCACGATTGTATAAAAAGTTACTTCTAAGGTTAATAAGTTTTAACCCCTAATACTTCTTAGAGTACGGTTCAAAACATTTCAGGGGATAATTATTTTACAAGCACCAAACGCTACAGCAGTAAGGGATTTCAACTAAAATACTCACCTTTAAAAACGCTCCACCCTATGGAGTCTTTTTTAAGGTGAGGTGAAAAAGCGTGTACAATAGTAAAAAACATTTTTTTTATAAAATGAGAATTATATGAATAGGCATAAAGTTAACTTCGAATTAAAAGATATTAAAAACGAAGTTTCTGAAATTTAAAAGCAATATAATCAACATCAAGATTTTCAGATTGAAAAGAACGGTTTTTTAAATCCATTTATTTCCTCCTTTGGATATGAAAAGAATGCTCCTTAAAAGCACGTTTTTGGGTCCGAAAAGAGAATATGGTGGGATACTACCTAAAATCAATCTAAGTGCCTCGAATCGTTGTTTTTTGATATTTTAGAAATCCCTGGGAATTTCTGCTTCGCTACTTTTTGATTTTTGACTAATCGATTGTAGGGAATGTAATTTAATTCCTTTTTCAAGACTTTGTAAATTGTATTGCGTCCACGCCCAGTAACTTTGGCTATTTCAGTAATGGAAAGATTCTTATTTTCTTTTAAATCTTGAACTCGAAATTTAACCACTCGATAACGTGTAGATTTTAAAGAATCGATTTCATAATCTAAAGTTTGAGCATAAACCAAAAATCTAAAAATTTTTTTCTCGATCTAGTATGTTAACAACCAAGTAAAAAATAGAAAAAAGTAACGCTTATTAATTTAGAAATAAAATAAAAAAAAAGAATATTTTGTTTACCAATTAAATACTAGTTGTTAATCGTTGATTGTTCTAATTTAAAATTTTAAAGCAATTAGATTCAAATGAATTTAATTACTTTAAAATATAATTTTTTAAGTATTTGAGAAGTTTAACTGTAACGCAATTCCAACGTATATAAAAATCCCTACAGAAATCAAAATATTTAAAAACCGCTGAGCTGAACTAGGTGAACCTAATCCTATACTTTCTTGCGGTATACTTAAAACAATAGTTCCAATGAGTAAGAGACTAGTAATAAATCCAACTAATTTTATCATTTCAAAAGTGTAATCTTTAAAATTGATTTTTATGAAATATTTAAATACTAATTAATTCGAGTATAAAAAGTAATTAGTATTTTTTAGAGTCAAAAGTAAATATTTAGTCTTCAATTTCAAAAATTTCTTTAAACACTTTACTCACTTTATCACCTGAATCAATAGCTTCTAATGGGTCTTTTCGTAAACGATGACGTAAACATAACGTAATAATTTTAGAAATATCTTCAATTGTAACTTTATCACGACCATTATAAGCAGCATGAGCTTTTGCAGCCCTGTTTGTTACAATATCACCACGTAGTCCATCTACGTCTAATTGACTACATACTTCTGAAATTTTAACTCGTAAGTTATAATCAATTTCAACTGTTGGTAATAATTTTTGAGCTGCAATAATTTTATCACGTAATTCTTGTTGTTGAGATTCGTAATTTTCTAGCCAGACCATTGGACTTTGATCAAATGAAGTTCTTTCTTCTACAACTTTCACTCTTAATACTGGATCTTTAACTGTTCGAATTTCAGCGTGCATGCCAAATCGATCTAATAGTTGTGGTCTTAATTCACCTTCTTCTGGATTTCCTGAACCAACTAATACAAAACGAGCTGGATGACGAATAGAAATTCCTTCTCGTTCAACAGTATTCCATCCTGAAGCAGCTGAGTCTAGTAAAATATCTACAAGATGGTCATCTAGTAGATTTACTTCATCTACGTAAAGTAAACCGCGATTCGCTTTCGCAAGTAATCCAGGTTCAAATGCTTTTATCCCTTCAGTTAAAGCTTTTTCAATATCAATTGTACCGCATACTCGATCTTCAGTAGCTCCTAGAGGTAAATCAACCATTGGAATTTTAATAAGTTCCGTTTCAATAGTTTCATTTTTTTGAATTGCTGATTTTACTTCATTTCCCATTAAATCTAGGTCAGATTTATGTGAGTTAAATGGATCATCTTTAACTACTTCAATTTCTGGAAGTAAATCTGCAATTGCTCGAATTGTTGTTGATTTTCCAGTTCCTCGGTCACCCATAATCATAACCCCACCAATTTTAGGGTCGATTACGTTTAATTGTAATGCTAACTTCATTTCTTCTTGTCCAACAATTGCTGTGAACGGGAAAACGGGAGTCTCGAATTTTTTTAAATCTTCTGTTACCATGTCTTATTCTGAGTTATTATTATAGAAATTTTTTGAATCAATTATTATTACTATTTTTCTTTACTGGGAGTATTATTCGTAAAGAGTTGAACCTAATCTAATTGCTAAAATTCCAGCTAATAAACCAATGCATAATGCAGTATAAACTTGTGAATCGTAAATCATAAAGGACTCCTTATTTAAATTAAATCTAGTTTTGATTCTAAAGAATTTAATATACTAAAAGTGTTCAATAAATATTTTAACTTTATACTTATAATTGTAAACTAAATTATTAAAAATCCATGAATTTAATTTGAATAAGTTTTTCTTACCAACTTGATTTTGTAACACCTGGTAATAAACACTGATGTGCCATTTCTCGGAAAACATGACGTGATAAGCCGAAATCTCGAAAAACTCCGCGTGGTCGACCCGTTTTCCAACATCTATTCCGAATTCTAGTTTTTGCGCTATTTCGTGGTAATTTTTGTAACTTTGAGTGTAGTTCAAGCTTTACGTTAAAACTCTCTTCCATTTGATATTTTTTTAACAAAGTATTACGCTTTAAAGCATATTTTTTATTTAATTTAATGCGCTTTTTTTCACGCTCAATCATACTTTTTTTTGCCATAACTAGTTTTTATTAAATTGTAAATTTTTTATAAGTTCAATAAGAGTAATTGTTGAAGTAAGCTTATTGTATATTAAAAATTTTAGCAAGTAAAATCGAAAAGAAATCGAGATTTTCACAGATTTTTTTCTATTATGAAAAACAAACAAAAGTAGGTCAAAAATCTCGTTTGTTAACAAAAAATTAAATAATTAGTTAATTTAATTTAATTTCTTTTATCTTTGCTTATAATAGTATAGTAGCTAACTTTTATTTAGTTTAGTTGTAAGAAAGTCAAAAACCGTTATTTATATTGAGGAATCTATTACTATGGCATTACCATGGTATCGTGTTCACACTGTTGTTTTAAATGATCCGGGAAGATTAATTGCAGTACACATTATGCACACAGCGTTAGTTGCAGGTTGGGCTGGATCTATGGCGTTATACGAATTAGCTGTATTTGATCCGTCAGATCCTGTTTTAAATCCAATGTGGCGTCAAGGTATGTTTGTTATGCCTTTCATGACTCGATTAGGTATTACTGATTCATGGGGTGGTTGGAGTATCACCGGTGAAAGTGTTTCAAATCCTGGTCTTTGGAGTTTTGAAGGTGTAGCATTATCACATATTGTTTTATCAGGTATGTGTTTCTTAGCTGCTATTTGGCATTGGGTATACTGGGACTTAGAATTATTCCGTGACCCGCGAACTGGAGAACCTGCTTTAGATTTACCAAAAATCTTTGGTATTCATTTATTATTATCAGGTTTGTTATGTTTTGGTTTTGGAGCATTCCACGTAACAGGTTTATTTGGACCTGGTATTTGGGTTTCAGATGCTTATGGGGTTACAGGTAAAGTACAACCAGTAGCACCTTCATGGGGCGCCGATGGTTTTAACCCATTTAATCCGGGTGGTATCGCATCTCATCACATTGCAGCTGGTCTTTTTGGTATCCTTGCAGGTATTTTCCATTTAACTGTTCGTCCGCCGCAGCGTTTATACCGAGCATTAAGAATGGGTAATATTGAAACAGTATTATCAAGTAGTATTTCAGCAGTATTTTTTGCTGCTTTTGTAACTTCAGGTACTATGTGGTATGGTGCTGCAGCAACTCCAATTGAGTTATTTGGTCCAACACGTTATCAATGGGATAGTGGTTACTTCCAGCAAGAAATTGAAAGACAAGTAGAAGCTTCGGTAAGTGAAGGATTATCAGAAAGTCAAGCATGGTCAAGAATTCCAGATAAATTAGCATTCTACGATTATATTGGTAATAACCCAGCAAAAGGTGGTTTATTCCGTGCTGGTCCAATGAACAAAGGTGATGGTATTGCAGAAGCTTGGTTAGGTCATCCGATTTTCCGTGATAAAGAAGGACGTGAATTAACAGTACGTCGTATGCCAGCTTTCTTCGAAACATTCCCTGTAATTTTAGTTGATAAAGATGGTATTATTCGTGCGGATATTCCATTCCGTCGTGCTGAATCAAAATACAGTATTGAGCAAGTTGGAGTTACAGTTGATTTCTATGGTGGTAAATTAAATGGTCAAACATTTAAAGATGCTCCAACAGTGAAGAAGTTTGCTCGTAAATCACAATTAGGAGAAGTTTTTGAATTTGATAGAACAAGTTTAGAATCAGATGGTGTATTCAGAAGTAGTCCTCGTGGTTGGTATACTTTTGGTCACGCTAACTTTGCTTTACTTTTCTTCTTTGGTCACTTATGGCATGGTGGTAGAACAATCTTCCGTGATGTATTCACTGGTATTGGTGCCGAAGTTACAGAACAAGTAGAGTTTGGTGCATTCCAAAAACTTGGTGACAAATCAACGAAAAAACAAGGTGCTGTATAATTTACAGTTAGTTCTTTATATTTAAATAGGATCAAACAATGGAAGCGTTAGTTTATACATTTTTACTTATTGGTACTTTAATCGTAATTTTCTTTGCCGTATTTTTCAGAGAAACACCTCGAATTATTAAAAAATAAAACCAACTAAATGGTTTTATTTTTTTAATCCTCATGTTCTTCGAACGGATCGCGTAAGTTTTTTGCAGAAGGTCCGAAAGCTGTATAAACAGAATATGCGGTAATTCCTAATAGTAAACTTGAGACAAAAATTACGATAATAGTTGCTGTTTCCATGTTATATACTTATCTAAATTAACGTTTTAATATTATATAACATATAGTAGAAAAATTAATTTATTAAAAATAAATATTTTTATGGCATTACGAACAAGATTAGGTGAACTTTTACGACCATTAAATGCTGAATATGGTAAGGTTGCCCCAGGTTGGGGAACAACTCCAATTATGGCTGTAGTAATGGCTGCATTCTTAGTATTTTTACTAATCATTCTACAAATTTATAATTCATCGTTAATTATTGAAAATGTAGATGTAGATTGGACAAATGGTATTGTATAATAGATATATATAGTATCAAAGCGAATAATTCGAAGGAATCAAAAATAGTTAAGATTCCTTAGAATTATTCTTATTAAAAAAATTAAAAGTGGATTTAGAAGATAATCAACCTTTTTATCCAACTTTAAAGAATAAGCATTAGATATAGTAAACTATAGCTATCTAAATAAGACAAAACACAAGAAAATTTATTAAAAATATAAATCTATGGATATTTTAAGTTTAGGATGGGCAGCCTTAATGACAATGTTTACATTTTCATTAGCTTTAACAGTTTGGGCTCGAAATGGTTTCTAACTATTTAAACTTTTTACAAAATTTAATATTGAAAATATTATGGAATTAATTAAACAAATATTCCCGTTTGCAAATTCAGAGATTATTACAGCTGCAGCTGTATGTTTTTCTATGACTTTATTTGGCCTTTCACTAGGGTTTGCTTTGTTAAAAGTTCAAGGTGAATAAAAAATCATTTAATAATAATATTTTTCCATATTATTATTAAATGATTTTTTGAACTAAAACTAAAAACGGGACTGACGAGACTCGAACTCGCAACTTCCGCCGTGACAGGGCGGTGCTCTAACCAATTGAACTACAATCCCAACTTATATAGATTTACTGACTACAACAATTGTATTGATATTTTTTTAGATGTCAACTTTTTATTAATTTTATTTTAATAGAGGAGAAACAGGGATTCGAACCCTGGGTACAAGTAATTGTACGATAGATTAGCAATCTATTGCTTTCGACCACTCAGCCATTTCTCCTGAACTAATAAACGGGAAAATGGAATGTTGAACGTTAATTAACATTCGCATCAAGTTTGCGATGAATAACACCCTTCTATATTTTTGAAATGAAAGAAAAATAGTAAATGGCTCTGGTGGGATTTGAACCTACGACCTTGGGCTTATGAGTCCCCTGCTCTAACCACTGAGCTACAGAGCCTTGTACTATACATCTCACTGCACTAAGTTTACCATAAATTTGATTAAATAATTTAATAATTTGTTTTCTTTGATAACGAAATCGATATAAAGATGTGAAATAAAAAAATTATATATAATTGTAATAAACACTAATTACTTCATTATCTTATGAATGACTTTTGGAATAACGTCTCTCGATACCCACGTTTCTTTATTAGTAGCTTGGTAGGTCTAATACTAGTTATTGTAGCTCCTTTTCGAAATTTGTTAAAAATAAAAAAATTTCGAGTACTTGTACCGATAGTTTTTATTCTTAGTATTTTCCTTTTAACTAAAATTCTTACAACTATGACTGGTTTATAAAGAAAGATTTTTTGTAGTGAAAAAATAGCTTCACGTTCTAACTTGAATAACGCTTTTGACTTACTTTCAATAATGGGCCGAGTTGGATTCGAACCAACGTAGCGTAACGCAGCGGATTTACAATCCGCCCCCTTTAACCACTCGGGCACCGACCCTTATTTATGAATTAATACTAACACATCGAAAATTAAAAAACAATATTAGAATTATTAAAAACATTTTCAAATAATTCTAATATTGACGTTCACATCAATTTTAAGTATATATATATCTATACAAATAATAAAACTATAAGCAGTGGGTAATTAACTCAGCGGTAGAGTGTCTGCCTTACAAGCAGAAGGTCACAGGTTCAAATCCTGTATTACCCATAAAATTAGGGCCTATCGTCTAATGGATTAGGACAGAAACCTTCTAAGTTTCCAATGTAGGTTCGATTCCTACTGGGCCTAAAAAATTTTTAGAGTTTGAAGTAATAACAAAGCTAAGAAAAAAGACTTTTAATGTTCATTAATGAAGCTGGTGAAGGGACTTGAACCCCCAACCTACGGATTACAAATCCGTTGCTCTACCATTGAGCTACACCAGCATATTGTTATAATAACTATACTCTAAAACTACCGAATTAGCAAATTTAAAATTTTTTTTAAAGTCGAATTTATTTCGATTATTTTTATTTTATCAGTCTATTGAAACTAAAAAATAATAGTTTCTTCATTTTATCGATTTTACTAAAATCCTACAGAGATCTAATCTGTAAGACCTTAGTAAATAAATAAAAATTAAATTTCAAATTGATTCCCACGACGATACTGTAAAAATGCTGCAACAAAAAGCCCAAGTGCACTTACAGTGATAAGTCCTAAAACTATGCCAGATAATAAAGGTTCTACCATTGACTGTTATTTTTTAATTTTAATATAAACAATTATACTGTTCTACTAACAATTATACAGTAACAAGTTTCAAATTATAAATTTTAAATTATCTAAATCCAATCGCAGCTTGCCATACAAAAGCTAGTAATAAAAAGAATACTGGAATAACAGGTAATACGTCTACAATTGGACTAAAAACAACATATGCTTCTGGTAAACGAGATAATAGTAAAGTTTCCATGAGTAAATTTATATATATATATAAAGTTTCTAAGATTAAGAATATTAGATTTAATAATATTAATTTTACTATAAAACTATCTAAATTTTTAATTTATATTAATGTTTTATTCTAACGTTTTTTCGTATACAATTAATACCATCAGTTTCTAAAATTGATAATTATTAATTAAAAATTTTTTAAGATAAAATATGGCAGCTGCATTTTTACCTTCGATTTTAGTTCCTATTGTTGGTTTAGTTTTTCCAGCGCTAAGTATGGCATTATTTTTCATCTATATTTCAATTGATGACATTAGCTAAATTTATTATTAAACTCGATTTTCAATTGAAAAATTGAGTTTAATAATAAATTTAATTTTTTTCTTTTTAATTTAAAGAATTTTTATAAAAAATTTTAATTTCATCTATTTTTCACTCAATTGACGTATAATTATAAGTACAAGCTGATAAGAGTAGAGTAAAATGTTAATAAGTGTTTACTCTGTAAAATAATTTAATTAAAGGATTATTAAAATATGACCATTGCTATTGGGCAAAACCAAGAACGTGGCATTTTTGATCTTGTTGACGATTGGTTAAAGAAAGATCGATTTGTTTTCGTTGGTTGGTCAGGTTTATTATTATTCCCAACAGCTTACTTAGCAGTAGGTGGTTGGATGACTGGTACAACTTTTGTTACATCATGGTACACACATGGTTTAGCAAGTTCATACTTAGAAGGCTGTAACTTCTTAACAGCTGCTGTTTCAACTCCAGCAAACAGTATGGGACACTCATTATTACTTTTATGGGGTCCAGAAGCACAAGGTGATTTTACACGTTGGTGTCAAATCGGTGGTCTTTGGACATTTGTTGCTTTACACGGTGCATTTGGTTTAATCGGATTCTGTTTACGTCAATTTGAAATTGCACGTTTAGTAGGTATTCGTCCTTATAACGCTATTGCGTTCTCAGGTCCAATTGCAGTATTTGTTTCAGTATTCTTATTATACCCATTAGGTCAAGCAAGTTGGTTCTTTGCTCCTAGTTTCGGTGTTGCTGCAATTTTCCGTTTCTTATTATTCTTACAAGGTTTCCACAACTGGACATTAAACCCATTCCACATGATGGGTGTTGCTGGTATTTTAGGTGGTGCATTACTTTGTGCGATTCACGGTGCAACTGTAGAAAATACGTTATTTGAAGATGGTGATGCAGCAAACACATTCCGTGCGTTTACTCCAACACAATCAGAAGAAACTTATTCAATGGTTACAGCTAACCGTTTCTGGTCACAAATTTTTGGTGTAGCATTCTCTAACAAACGTTGGTTACACTTCTTTATGTTATTTGTTCCAGTAACAGGTTTATGGACAAGTGCTATCGGTATCGTTGGTTTAGCATTAAACTTACGTGCATATGACTTTGTATCACAAGAATTACGTGCTGCGGAAGATCCAGAATTTGAAACATTCTATACAAAAAATATTTTATTAAACGAAGGTATTCGTGCGTGGATGGCTGCACAAGATCAACCACATGAGAACTTTGTATTCCCTGAGGAGGTATTACCACGTGGAAACGCCCTTTAATAGTAGTATAGCAGGTCGCGACATCGAGTCTACAGGTTTTGCTTGGTGGAGTGGAAATGCTCGTTTAATTAATGTTTCGGGTAAATTATTAGGTGCTCACGTAGCACATGCTGGCTTAATGGTATTCTGGGCTGGTGCGATGATTTTATTTGAAGTGTCTCACTTTGTACCTGAGAAACCTTTATATGAACAAGGTTTCATTTGTATGCAACATTTAGCAACATTAGGTTATGGTATTGGACCAGGTGGTGAAATCACTACGACTGTACCTTACTTTGCTGTTGGTGTTATTCATTTAATTTCATCAGCTGTTTTAGGCTTTGGTGGTATCTACCACGCATTATTAGGTCCGGATACTTTAGAAGAATCATTCCCATTCTTCGGCTATGACTGGCGTGATAAAAACAAAATGACAACTATCCTAGGTATTCACTTATGCCTTTTAGGTGGTGGTGCGTTATTATTAGTTGCTAAAGCAATGTACATTGGTGGAGTTTACGATACATGGGCACCAGGTGGTGGTGACGTTCGTTTCATTACAACTCCTACTTTAAACCCTATTGTAGTATTTGGCTATGTATTCCGTTCACCATTTGGTGGAGATGGCTGGGTTGTATCAGTAAATAATATGGAAGACATTATTGGTGGTCATGTATGGGTAGGTGTTTTATGTATCACTGGTGGTATTTGGCACATCTTTACTAAGCCATTTGCTTGGGCACGTCGTGCATTTGTATGGTCAGGTGAAGCTTACTTATCATACAGTTTAGCTGCTATTTCATTAATGGGTTTCACAGCTGCATTATACGCTTGGTATAATAACACTGCTTACCCTAGTGAATTATACGGTCCAACAGGTCCAGAAGCTTCACAAGCACAAGCTTTCACATTCTTAGTTCGAGATCAACGTTTAGGTGCTAACGTTTCGTCAGCGCAAGGTCCAACAGGTTTAGGTAAATACTTAATGCGTTCACCAAGTGGTGAAATCATCTTTGGTGGTGAAACAATGCGTTTCTGGGATTTACGTGCACCATGGGTTGAACCATTACGTGGTCCAAACGGTTTAGATATCAATAAAATTAAGAATGATATTCAACCTTGGCAAGAACGTCGTGCGGCAGAATACATGACACATGCTCCTTTAGGTTCACTTAACTCAGTAGGTGGTGTAGCAACAGAAATTAACTCTGTTAACTACGTATCACCTCGTTCATGGTTATGTTGTTCACACTTCTTCTTAGGTTTCTTCTTCTTAGTAGGTCACTGGTGGCATTCAGGTCGTGCTCGTGCGGCAGCTGCTGGTTTCGAAAAAGGTATTAACCGTGCTAATGAACCTGTATTATCAATGCGTCCTATCGATTAATAATCATGATTTTTTACCTAACATTAAGTTAGGTAAAAAATTATCAGTCGAAACGTTCAGAAACTTGGGCTGCCTGGGACTCGAACCCAGAACTATTCGGTTAAAAGCCGAGTACTCTACCATTGAGTTAGCAACCCTTACTAAAATAGTACCATGAATACTTAAAAATATTAAAGTATTTATTTCAATTTTTTTTATTAAACTTTTTTTCTTAATTATAAAAAATTTAATTCATTTTTCTAATTAAGCTAGTATTGAAACGTATTTTTTACATATTTTTATATTGAATGGATTTTTAACAAAATTATTTTTCTAATTTTATTTGAAACTGATACAATAGAGTAATAAGGAAAAATATTAATAAAAATAATATTTTTCACTTTAGTGATTTTAAAGTAAAATTAAAATTAACATTATCGGTTATTTTATTACTTAAAATTTTATTAAAAATTGATAAATAAGGATTTAAAAAATGATTAATTGGCAAGTTTTAGGACAACTAATAGCTACAGGTGTTATTATGTTAGCAGGTCCCGCAGTAATTGTTTTATTAGCTTTAAAGAAAGGTAATCTTTAATACTCTAACTCTTCAATTTGGATCATCAATACAAAAAATTTTTAAAAATACTTATGATAACTGCTTTAACGGCTTTATTAGTTTTAATTTCATTAGGTTTAGTTGTAACAGTTCCAGTAGCATTAGCTACACCAGGTGAATGGGAAAATTCGAAAGAAAACTTTACAAAAGGTTTTCAAGCTTGGGTAACTCTTGTTGTTATTATTGCTACAGCTGACGGAATCGCTTCTTCAATTTAAGAATTTAGAAATTATAGTTAGAACTATAATTTCTAAATTATTTTCCTGTTAAAACTATTGACATAATTAATTAATTTATGTAAATTATATTTAGAGTAGAAAGATTAATTCTTTCAATGGTTTTACAAGAAATTTGTTAGCGGGCATAGCTCAGTGGTAGAGCGCAACCTTGCCAAGGTTGATGTCGCGCGTTCGAATCGCGTTGCCCGCTTCAAACCTTTCTGTATTCAAAATTTTCGCCCCCATCGTCTAGAGGCCTAGGACAGCTCCCTTTCACGGAGCAGACAGGGATTCGAATTCCCTTGGGGGTATCTTTACTATTGTTTTGTATTTTAGTTAATTAGTTAAAAGTAAGATACTTTTATTAAGAAAGTTTTTTACGAAAACCTTGATTTTTAGATGAAAGTTTAGTACCTTTATCCAGTGCACGAGAAAATTATTAAACCTTTTAAATTTTTCAACTCACAGATTAATCGAATTAATTTATGTTATATCTTTTTAAACTTTTACTTCTTTTAATCAATATTGATCAAAAAACAGTCTTAAATTGGTTTGGGATGGAAGATCCTACAAATCAAGAAATTCGTCAAGCAATCGAAAGTGGTTTTGACCCGAACTTTTCTAACCTTGATACTTCAACTGAAGTTTCAATTGAGACGTTTCGTCTAATTATTCAAGGATTATGGGAAAAAATTCAAAACGGTTTAACTTTAGCGGATATTGAAAATGTTCTATTTTTCATCCTTTTTATTCGTTTTGTAATTCTTGCAATTCGATATAATTTGAAAACTTCATTCTATATTACCTGTATTGGACTTTTTGCTGGTTATTTATGGTATCGACATTTAATTGATCTTATCTCAATGTATCGGAGTGTTTTACTAAAACTTCCATTTTTACATTCATTAGGTATGGATGCAGTTCAAATGCGATCCCTTAATCGCCAAATGGCATTAACTGATCTAAAATTAGGTGAAAACGCTCACTGGTATAATCCGGGCCAAGTTATATATTATGCGTTTACAAAAGGAATAATCCACACAGACCCAGAGACTGGACTTAGATACTATATTGATCCAATTTCAATGGCTATTTCCAATTTACAAGAACCGACTAAGTCGAATATCCTACCTCTTTACTACAAGATTTATAATAAAATAATTCCAAAAATATATGATATCTGTAGTAAATTTTGGAATCAACTTTCAGGAGTAGCCGCTTATGCAGTGATAACACGAATCGGAAAAAGATATTGTCCATATTTAGTAAGATGGCATTGGACATTTTTATTGATTATCGGAATGGTAGAACAGATTTTTATCTATTTTATTTATCGTGTTTATTATTTCCAAACATTTGTATTGATTCCACAAACAGAATCTTATACTGACTACGTTGATTCAAATTTAATATTACAAATTAATATTTTAAATGGAGTGATCGCTTGTGTTGTTTTAACTCACATAGGACTTATTATTTTTGGTTTATTCCATGCAATTTGGGGACAGTATTTTTATTTTCCATTCTTTGTAGAAAATACTGAACTTCATATCGGCCCACGTCCGAAAAATAGTATTTATAGTGGTGGTCAAACTTCATGGCAAGATCCAGATGAAAAAAATGTAAACCGATTAATTCCAAAACTTTGGTTTGGATGGTTTGGTCGTGGTACAAAAGGAAATTCTTTCTTTAATTTCGGTATTCTAAGATTATTGAAAAAACTTTCAAAAAAAATAAAAAAACAATTTAAAAAATAATCAAGTTAAAATTTTACCTTGAAAATAACAAGGGATATTTAGAAAAGTTTCTATCAATATCCCTTGTTATATTATATTATAATGATGAACCTAAACCTGAATATGAACCATAGATGAATAAAGAAAGCATAGTGATTACCGCTAAACCACCTACTAAACCTACAAGCCATAAAGGAATTCTACCAGTATTTGCCATAAAAAAAGCTCCTGTTATTAGTAAATATTAGTTGAAGAAATAACTTGCAAATAGAACTGCTAAAACAAAAATTAATAGAAGTCCCCAATAAAGAGAAGTTCGATTTAGTTCTACTGCTTGTTTATTTGGATTTGGACCTGTCATAAAAATTACCTCTTGTCTATATTAATGTATTTTAATTTATCGTTGAATGAATTGCATTGCAGTAATTCCACCTAAAAAGAATACAGTTGGTACTGCTAAACCATGAATTGCTAACCAACGAAACGTAAAAATTGGATAAGCTACAGGTTGATTAATATTTTTTGCCATTTTTTTTACCTCAATTATAAACCTTTAGTTAAATCTTCTAATTCTTGTTTTGCACTGAATCGATCGTTTACTAATGGAATTTGTTGACGATCTTGTGTAAAGTATTCATTTGGACGTGGAGTTCCAAATACATCATATGCTAAACCAGTACTAACAAATAACCATCCTGAAACAAAAAGTGATGGGATTGTAATACTATGAATAATCCAATAACGTACACTTGTAATAATATCCGAAAACGGACGTTCACCCGTAGATCCACCAGACATATTTATATATTCTCCTATAAAAAAACGATTGTTGCTCAGTCTAAAATTTAATATATTTATAGAAAGCGGGCAGGGGGAATCGAACCCCCATCATTAGCTTGGAAGGCTAAGGTTTTACCACTAAACTATGCCCGCATAACTCTATTATAGAATTATGCAGGTTGAAAAGCAATAAAATCTTATAAATTTTCGAGTTTTAAATCTAAAAATTTTGCTAAATCAGCTGCTTCCTCTTCCAAATTTGAAATAGCAGTAGGTTCTTGAACCGGTGTTAGAGGTATATTTCGTTCATCTTTTAAACATAAATAAATACTTCGAGTTGGATTTAATCCTTCTGTAATTTTTATTCCAATTGCTCGAACATTTGATAATGGATATGTTAAAAGAATTTCGCGATTTTTTCCTGGAAATCCTTTTCGAACAATTTTAACGAGATTTTCAAGTTTATTGTATTCATTGTAACCACTTCCAATGTCTAAAAGAACAGTAATGATTGTATAAATACTAATTCCCAAACTCAATGTTCCATAGAACATCATAACTAAACCTTGCGGGATAAAAACTAGTTCTGTAGGATTTGTAAATGGTAATAAATTAATTTTAAAGTAACTTGAAATACCAGCTAATAAAAAGCCTAGACCTCCAATAAATAAAAAGAATGACCAGAAATAATTACTAAACCGTCTTGATCCAATAATTTTATCTTGTCTAATTTCGTTTTGCATTTGATTCAAGTAAAAGAAACTAAATTAATTTAATTGATTTTAATCCTATAAATAAACCAGACGCAAGTGCAAAACTGAATCCTATTAATAAAAAGTAATCGATAGCAACTGTCATAAAATCTTTCTTATTTTATCAAAATGAAGTTTATAAAAATTTTTCTGTATATTAATATATATTATATAGTAATCTATATAAAAATTTTGGTTGGTTAAAATTTGTTCAAAATTTTAATAACCTTCTATTTGTTTAATCAAAAAATTTTATTATTAATTTAACTAATTTTCAAATTAATTTTATGGCTAACTTTATTAAACCGTATAACGATGATCCATTTGTAGGTCATTTAGCAACACCCATCACTTCATCTGCAGTAACAAGAGCAATTTTACAAAATTTACCAGCTTATCGTTTTGGTTTAACCCCTTTATTACGTGGTTTAGAGATTGGTTTAGCACACGGTTATTTTTTAATGGGTCCTTTTGTTAAATTAGGACCATTACGTGACTCTGATGTTGCTTTATTATCTGGTTTTCTTTCAACAATTGGTTTAATTGTTATTTTAACTTTAGGTTTAACAATTTATGGTGTTGCTGCGTTTGGACAAGAGAAGACTCAATCATCAAATGAAAATGATTTACAAACGAAAAAAGCTTGGGATCAATTTAAAGGTGGATTCTTTGTAGGAGCATGTGGAAGCGCGGGTTTTGCATTTATTTGTTTATCAAGTATTCCAACCTTTACAACAGGTTAAATCTAAACTATACTAATGTGTATTAAATCAGTTCTACGTTAACTGATTTATTACATATTAGGAAGTTTTACCAACATCCACAAATCGAGTTTTCTTTTATTACCGAATTGTTCGATTGTATTATTAATAATCAAGCTCTTGCTCATGATTAAGTTTTGATAGTATTAACACTGCGACTTAAGAGGAGAAAAAAGGGTCGAACAATTGATTAAGATTTTAAACATCTTATTGTCTTTCGAGAATATATAGATCTGGAAATTTTCATACTATTAATAAAATGTATTCTAGCATAGCCTCTTTATACTTAAAAAAGTAATATTCTATAAGGACCTGCTAAAATGTTAAATATAGATACATATATGATAGATCTGATAAATTTTGATTCAATAAACTTAATAAATTTTTGTTTATTTTAAGCAATTATAAATTATTTTTTTCGTGACAATAAAATTATTCATTAAAATTCGATTGATAGAAAAATAACTCGCAATTTATTATTAAATTATTAACATTTATCAAATATAAATTAAACTTATGAATTTAGCACCAGTAAATTTACAAGAAGAGTATACAAAAACAGAAATCGCAAAAATTTTAACTTTATTAGATGAAGAACTAGTTGGATTAGCACCAGTAAAATCAAGAATCCGTGAAATTGCTGCTTTATTATTAATTGATAAATTAAGAAGAAATTTAGGTATTACATCTGCAAATCCAGGTTTACATATGTCATTTACAGGAAGTCCAGGAACTGGAAAAACAACAGTTGGATTAAAAATGTCTGACATTTTATATAAACTGGGATACATTAAAAAAGGTCATCTTTTAACTGTTACGCGTGATGATTTAGTTGGACAGTACATTGGTCATACCGCTCCGAAAACAAAAGAAGTTTTAAAAAAAGCAATGGGTGGTGTTTTATTCATTGATGAAGCTTACTATTTATATAAGCCAGATAATGATCGTGATTATGGCTCCGAGGCAATTGAAATTTTATTACAGGTAATGGAAAATCAACGGGATGATTTAGTTGTTATCTTAGCGGGTTATAAAGAACCAATGGATAAATTTTATGAATCAAATCCAGGTTTATCTTCACGTATTGCTAATCATATCGATTTTCCGGACTATACAGTTGATGAGCTTGTACAAATCGCAAAATTAATGTTACAAGATCAACAATATAAATTAACACCAGATGCTGAAATTGCTTTAACAAGATATATTGAAAAACGAAAAGAAAAACCATTATTTGCAAATGCTCGAAGTGTAAAAAATGCTTTAGATCGTGCAAGAATGCGTCAAGCAAATCGAATTTTTGATAGTCGTGGTCAAGTTTTAACAAAGAAAGAGTTAGTTAATATTGAAGCTGATGATATTTTACAAAGTACAGTATTTAACGATTAACAAATAAAATTACTATATGAGTTTACTAATTATTGGAGGAACTGGAACCTTAGGGCGACAAATTGTTTTACAAGCTCTAACGAAAGGTTATCAAGTGCGTTGTGTAGTTCGGAATTTTAGAAAAGCTAGTTTTTTAAAAGAATGGGGCGCTGAATTAGTTTATGGTGATTTAGCTCGTCCAGAGACAATTCCTCCTTGTTTAAAAGGAATTACGGCGATTATTGACGCTTCTACAAGTAGAGCGAATGAGCTTGAATCTTTAAAAAAAGTAGATTGGGAAGGTAAACTATGTCTTATAGAAGCTGCTAAATTAGCCAATATTCAAAGATTTATTTTCTTTTCAGCTCAGAATGTAGAACAATTTGAAACTATTCCATTGATGAAAGTTAAAAATGGGATCGAAATTAAACTAAAAGAATCAGGAATTCCTTATACAATTTTTAGGTTAACTGGTTTTTATCAAGGTTTAATCGAACAATATGCGATTCCGATTTTAGAAAATTTGCCTATTTGGGTTACAAATGAAAATACATATATTTCATACATGGATACTCAAGACATTGCAAAATTTTGTTTGCGATCTCTTCAAATACCTCAAACTACGAATCAAACTTTTTTCCTAAGTGGTTCCAAAGGTTGGGTTTCATCAGAAATTATTAATTTATGTGAGCAATTAGCGGGTCAAGAAGCTAAAGTTCAACGAGTTCCATTATTCATCTTAAAATTTGTAAGTCGTTTCTTTGGGTTCTTTGAATGGGGTCAAAATATTAGTGATCGATTAGCTTTTGCAGAAATTTTAAATACTGAGAATAATTTTTCTAATTCAACATTTGATCTTTACAAAATGTTTAAAATTGATCCATCGGAACTTGTTCAATTAGATGATTATTTCTTAGAATATTTCATTCGTTTATTAAAACGACTACGAGATATTAATTTTGAAGATGTTCAAAAACAGAAAAATTTAATTATCTAAAAAATTTAATTATGAGCAACACCAACTATATCGGAGGTATTGTTAAAATTTTAGAAAATCCAAAACAAAAAATTTTGAAAAATAATCTTCTCGTTACTCGTTTTAGAGTTCAGTTTCCACAAGTTCGGAATAATTGTATTGTTCAGCTGACTTTTTGGGGAAATCTAGCACGTGATGTAGCCACTTATTATCGTATTAATGATTATATTTTGATTGAAGGATATTTGTCGATTGTTAACAAAAAAAATTCAAATCAAACTAACTCTAATAAACTTTTAAAAAAAGGGAACATTACGGTTTTAAAAATTTATCCTTTTCTTTTAAGTTACGATCGTTCAGTAATGATAGGTTCAGATGGTTAAATAGAATTTTCTTGAATTAAATAATTCAAAATTATTTTATTCTAGTATAATTAATATTATTAAAAATAATTTTTAAGAAAAAGTAAATGTTAACTTTAAAAATTTTAGTTTACACAACGGTTATCTTTTTTGTTTCTTTATTCATTTTTGGACTTCTTTCAAGTGATCCGTCAAGAAACCCAAATCGTAAAGATTTTGAATAATTTATAACTTATTCGATTTTAGAGAATTTATACTTTTCACAAGTTCTCTAAAATCTAAATAGTTTTAGTAGTTTAAAAATTGTTTAGACTCTTATTGTTTTTTCGTAATTTTAAAAAAAAAAGCACCACTTTCGGGTAAATTTTTCAAGAAAAATTAAAATTTTATTCTTATTTGAAAATTATCAGTAATTAAATTAATTTTTTATTAAAAACTATACTAATATATAAATAGTAGTAATTTTACTTTCTTTGAAATTTTTTACCAAATTAACAATTTTAAATTTTACTTCATGATGAAACGTTTTAATTTAATAACTTTACTTTTCTTAGTATTCTTAGCTTTTACACCTAACCAAGCAGTTGCAGATATTGGTGGATTAACAAAATGTAGTGAATCTCCAGCGTTTACGAAACGATTAAATACAAGTGTCAAAAAACTTCAACAACGAATGAGTAAATATGAAGCTGATTCACCACCAGCTTTAGCATTAGAACAACAAATTGAAAGAACAAAAGCACGATTTGATAAATATAGTCGTTCTGATTTACTATGTGGAACTGACGGTTTACCACATTTAGTTGCGGATGGACGTTGGAGTCACGCTGCTGAATTTATTCTTCCAGGATTTGGTTTTATCTATATTTCTGGTTGGATTGGATGGGTTGGCCGTAAATATATTCGCGCGGTTAGTACAACGGCAAATCCTGCGGAAAGCGAAATTATCATTAATGTGCCATTAGCTTTAAAAATCATGACAACCGGTTATATTTGGCCGATCTCAGCGTGGCAAGAATTAATCAGTGGTGATTTAGTTGCTCCAAAAGATGAAGTAACAGTATCCCCTCGTTAGGATGGAAAATTTAAACTTAATTAATTATTTCTCTATTAACTAATCAAATTAAATCTTTATGGAAAATCTTCAAAAATATTTATCAACAGCTCCAGTTTTATTAACAATCTGGTTAAGCTTTACTGCTGGGTTTATTATCGAAATTAATCGCTTTTTCCCTGATTTATTAGGCTTATATTTTTAAAAATTAATTCTTTTTTTGGTTGATTTAACGTTAAACAAAGGATTTTTTAAACTTTCGATAGATTATTAATTAATAATTTATTGAAAGTTTAATATTTACAATCAATTAAAGTTTTAGAAATTATAAAAGCGAATACTTTTTTTATTCTAAGATTTACTGTAATTCTTGCTAATGTTATAGATGCTAGGAAAGTAATATCGGCAGTAACAAACAAAGCTTTTGTTACTCTTTAAGCCCCTAACACTTTTTGTAAGATATTAAAACTACCCGTAGTTTTAGCTGATCCAAGTATAATTATAATAAGAGCAGAAACTTAATTTCGACTGATTTTTTCACATACGTTTAGAGTCTCTTCGTTTTTAAAATTTTTTCTATTCTAACTTCATTTACTAAACTTTCTTTTACTATATAAATAATTTATCATCGTAGCGTCAGTGGAAAATTATTCAAAATTAAAATTAAACTAATAAAAATTAGCTTGAGTTTGTTATTCTCGAACACCTTATTTGTAATTACCTAATAACAACGATAATTATTCTAATTTTTTTTTACTCTCCAATTTCGACGACATATCAACACCAATTTTTGTTTCGTATTAACTAGAAACCAAACCTTTTTATAAGATATTTTAAAAATGGTTGTAGCTAATAAGTTTAAAAATTCATAACTCGTTAATAAAGAATTTATTAGTATTAAAAAAAACTTAAGAAAAAATGAATAAAAGAATGTATAATTATAATTTGAAAACTCATAATTAACAGAAAGTTAATAATTCTCTGTTCTTTATTTTTTATGAGAGTTTCATAAAGTTTTGTCTCCCAACAAGGAGAAAATTAATGGCAATAAACTCAACCGACCGTCGCGCAAAAAATGTGCAAATTTTTGTTGAAAAAGACGCAGTCGAAACTAGTTTCGCGAAATGGGCACAACCGGGTCATTTTTCTAGAACTTTAGCGAAAGGTCCAAAAACAACGACTTGGATTTGGAACTTACACGCAGATGCTCATGACTTTGACAGTCAAACTAGCTCTCTAGAAGAAGTTTCTCGTAAAATTTTTAGTGCACACTTTGGACAATTAGCAGTAATCTTCCTATGGATTAGTGGTATGCATTTCCATGGTGCATATTTCTCAAATTATTCAGCTTGGTTAACAGATCCAGTTAACATTAAACAAAGTTCTCAAGTTGTTTGGCCAATTGTTGGTCAAGAAATTTTAAATGGGGATGTTGGCGGTAACTTCCAAGGTATTCAAACAACTTCAGGTTGGTTCCAAATGTGGCGTGCAGAAGGTATCACTAGTGAAGTTGAATTATATTGGACTGCAATTGGTGGTTTAGCAATGGCAGCTATTATGTTGTTTGCTGGTTGGTTCCATTATCATAAAGCAGCACCAAAATTAGAATGGTTCCAAAATGCGGAATCAATGATGAACCATCATTTAGCAGGTCTATTAGGATTAGGCTGTTTATCTTGGTCAGGTCATCAAATTCATATTGCATTACCAATTAACAAATTATTGGATGCTGGTGTATCACCACAAGAAATTCCATTACCTCACGAGTTTTTAATTAATCGTGAACTAATGAGTCAATTATACCCAAGTTTTTCAAAGGGTTTAGCACCGTTTTTTAGTGGTCAATGGGGTGAATACTCAGACTTCTTAACTTTCAAAGGTGGTTTAAATCCAGTTACTGGTGGTTTATGGTTAAGTGACATTGCTCACCATCATTTAGCATTAGCTGTTTTATTTATTTTTGCTGGTCACATGTACCGTACTAATTGGGGTATTGGTCACAGCATGAAAGAAATCTTAGAAGCTCACAAAGGTCCATTTACTGGTGAAGGTCACAAAGGTTTATATGAAATCTTAACAACGTCTTGGCATGCTCAATTAGCTATTAACTTAGCGATGATGGGTTCATTAAGCATTATTGTTGCACATCACATGTATGCGATGCCACCATATCCGTACATTGCAACGGATTATGCGACACAACTTTCGTTATTCACTCACCATATGTGGATTGGTGGATTCTGTGTTACTGGTGGAGCTGCGCACGGAGCAATTTTCATGGTTCGTGATTACACTCCAGCAAATAACTACAACAATTTATTAGATCGTGTATTGCGACACCGTGATTCAATTATTTCACACTTAAATTGGGTTTGTATTTTCTTAGGTTGTCACGCATTTGGATTCTATATCCATAATGATACAATGCGAGCATTAGGTCGACCGCAAGATATGTTCTCAGATAAAGCTATTCAATTACAGCCAATTTTTGCGCAATGGATTCAAAATATTCATTTATTAGCGCCAGGCACAACGGCTCCAAATGCTTTAGCAACAACAAGTTACGCATTCGGTGGTGAAGTTGTAGAAGTTGGTGGTAAAATTGCAATGATGCCAATTCAGTTAGGAACGGCAGATTTCATGGTTCACCATATCCATGCTTTTACAATTCATGTAACGGTATTAATCTTATTAAAAGGTGTATTATATGCACGTAGTTCTAAGTTAATTCCGGATAAAGCAAACTTAGGTTTCCGTTTCCCATGTGATGGTCCAGGTCGTGGTGGTACATGTCAAAGTTCAAGTTGGGATCACGTCTTTTTAGGCTTATTCTGGATGTATAACTCAATTTCAGTTGTAATTTTCCATTTTAGTTGGAAAATGCAATCAGATGTATGGGGTACTATTACACCAGACGGTACGATTTCACATATTACAGGTGGAAACTTTGCGAAAAGTGCTATTACTATTAATGGTTGGTTACGTGATTTCTTATGGTCACAAGCATCACAAGTAATTCAGTCATATGGTTCAGCATCTTCAGCATATGGTTTAATTTTCTTAGGCGCTCACTTTATCTGGGCATTTAGTTTAATGTTCTTATTCAGTGGTCGTGGTTATTGGCAAGAATTAATTGAATCAATTGTTTGGGCACATAACAAATTAAACTTTGCTCCAGCAATCCAACCACGTGCATTAAGTATTACTCAAGGTCGTGCTGTTGGTTTAGCTCACTACTTATTAGGTGGTATTGGAACTACATGGGCATTCTTCTTAGCACGTGCTGTTTCAATTAGCTAAAAAAACTTTCTAAAATTTTTTAACGGTTAATAAATACGTTAATTTTTATTTTTATTCATAACTAAAATTTATATAAAAAGGCATCTAACAATTATGGCAACTAAATTTCCAAAGTTTAGCCAAGCCCTTGCACAAGACCCAGCAACGCGAAGAATTTGGTATGGTATCGCTACTGCTCATGATTTAGAAGCACATGACGGTATGACTGAAGAAAATTTATATCAAAAAATTTTCGCTTCACATTTCGGTCATTTAGCTGTTATTTTTTTATGGACAGCAGGAAACTTATTCCACGTTGCTTGGCAAGGAAATTTTGAAAAATGGGTAAGTAATCCACTAAAAGTAAAACCAATCGCTCATTCGATTTGGGACCCACATTTTGGTGAATCAGCAATTAAAGCCTTTAGTAAAGGTAATACATATCCAGTTAACATTGCATTCTCAGGTGTATACCAATGGTGGTACACAATTGGTTTTAGAACAAACCAAGAATTATACGCAGGTGCTGTTGGTTTATTATTATTATCTTCAGCATTATTATTTGCTGGTTGGTTACACTTACAACCAAAATTCCGACCAAGTTTATCATGGTTCAAAAATAACGAATCTCGTTTAAATCATCATTTATCTGGTTTATTAGGTGTAAGTTCACTAGCTTGGACAGGGCATATTGTTCACGTAGCAATTCCTGCGTCTCGTGGAGTTCATGTTGGTTGGGATAACTTCTTAACAACTCCTCCGCATCCAGCTGGTTTAACTCCATTTTACACTGGAAATTGGACAGTTTATGCTGAGAATCCAGATAGTGCAAACCATGTTTATGGTACTGCTGAAGGAGCAGGTACAGCAATTTTAACTTTCTTAGGTGGTTTCCATCCACAAACAAAATCATTATGGTTAAGTGATATTGCTCATCATCAATTAGCAATTGCAGTTGTTTTCATTGTAGCTGGTCACATGTATCGAACTAACTTTGGTATTGGTCACAGCATGAAAGAAATCTTAGATGCTCACCGCCCACCAGGAGGTCGTTTAGGAGCAGGTCATGTTGGATTATTTGAAACAATTACAAATTCTTTACACATGCAATTAGGTTTAGCATTAGCATGTTTAGGTGTTGCAACATCATTAACAGCACAACATATGTATGCTATTACTCCATATGCATTCTTATCAAAAGATTTTACAACAGAAGCTGCTTTATATACTCATCATCAATATATTGCAGGATTCTTAATGGTTGGTGCTTTTGCTCATGGTGCAATTTTCTTTGTACGTGACTATGACCCAGAATTAAATAAAAACAATGTTTTAGCAAGAATGTTAGAACATAAAGAAGCTATTATCTCACATTTAAGTTGGGCTTCATTATTCTTAGGTTTCCATACTTTAGGATTATATATTCATAATGATACTGTAGTTGCATTTGGTCAACCAGAGAAACAAATTTTATTTGAACCTTTATTTGCTGAATATATTCAAGCAGCTTCAGGAAAAGCAGTGTATGAGTTTAACACTTTATTATCATCTTCAACAAGTCCAGCAACAGTAGCAGGTAATCAAATTTGGTTACCAGGTTGGTTAGAAGCAATTAATGATAATAAAAATGATTTATTCTTAAAAATCGGTCCTGGTGATTTCTTAGTTCATCACGCAATCGCTTTAGGTTTACATACTACTGCGTTAATTCTTGTGAAAGGTGCTTTAGATGCTCGTGGTTCAAAATTAATGCCAGATAAAAAAGATTTTGGCTACAGTTTCCCATGTGATGGTCCAGGTCGTGGTGGTACTTGTGATATCTCTGCTTGGGATGCTTTCTACTTAGCTATGTTCTGGATGTTAAATACAATTGGTTGGGTAACATTCTACTGGCACTGGAAACATATGACAATCTGGGGTGGTAATCCAGGTCAATTTGATGAATCATCAAATTATATTATGGGTTGGTTACGAGACTACTTATGGTTAAATTCATCTCCGTTAATTAACGGTTATAACCCATTTGGTATGAATAATTTATCTGTATGGGCATGGATGTTCTTATTTGGTCATTTAATCTGGGCAACAGGTTTCATGTTCTTAATTTCATGGCGTGGTTACTGGCAAGAATTAATCGAAACATTAGTTTGGGCTCATGAACGTACACCTTTAGCGAATTTAATTCGTTGGAGAGACAAACCAGTAGCTCTTTCGATTGTACAAGCTCGATTAGTTGGTTTAGTTCATTTCGCTGTTGGATATATTTTAACGTATGCAGCATTCGTTATTGCTTCGACATCGGGTAAGTTTGGTTAAAAATATTTTTTATAATTGTCTAACTCTTTTTTAGATTAGACAATTATAAAAAACTTTACAATTTATTGTGAAATTAAGTAAATGATTTAGTCTTTTTTTGTTTTATGGAATTAAAATCGATTTTTATTTTCAACGTGTTTATAGTTGAGTTATTATCATTTATTTATCTTATTTTTTATAATTTTTCTTTTTTTAGATATTAATTATCTTAAGTATTTTAATATCACTAGGCTTGAATGCTAGATCTTGTGGTGTAGTTATTTTTTTAAACTAACTCATTTAGCGAAACAAAAAAATATTCCCATCTATTCCGTAAATCAATTAAGTTTCTATCAATTAAGTAAGCTGATTCAATT